ATGTTTGCTCGATGGCTTCTATCGACAAATGCTAAAGATATTGGTACTTTATATCTAATTTATGCTATTTTCATGGCATTAGTAGGTACAGGGCTATCAGTATTAATTCGATTAGAATTATCTGCACCAGGTAGTCAATTTTTAGCTGGAAATCATCAACTTTTTAATGTGATCATTACAGCTCACGGTTTAATTATGTTACTATTTGCAGTTGTTCCTGCTATGGCAGGATTTGGTAACTATATGGTACCAGTATTAATTGGGGCTCCTGATAAATACAAGTAGTTAAAAAATAATATTATTTTTTACTTTAATGTCTTACATTTTTATGTATAATAGAATAAATTACATTAATTAACTTGGAAAATGTAACAATATTAAAAATATTGTTCAAAGACTATTGAATTCAATATTTTTATTAGATATTAACAAATATTGTGTGAATATAAAGACATAGTCTAAACAATAATGATAATTATTGACAGTTATTTATATAACTAATAATAAAATTGATGGCTTTCCCTCGATTAAACAACATTTCATTCTGGGTATTAATTCCTGCTACAGTATTACTAGTAGCTTCAGTATTCGTAGAACAAGGAGCTGGTATAATTAAAAATATTAATGAATATTCTATTATTTATATAAATGTAATAATCAGAAAAATAAGAAATAGTCGAGATTCTTTAACACCAGAATATATAGCGGGATTAATTGAAGGTGATGGTTCGTTAATTACACCTAAAATAAGAGATGGGAAAGGGAAAAAACGATATCCTTCAATTAAAATCGTCTTTGCTATAAAAGATTTACCCTTAGCTTTATATATTCAATCTACTTTTGGTGGATCTGTTCAATACCCTAAAGGAAATTATATTATTTTATCTATTCAAAGTATAGTTAATGTATATAATCTTATGCAATATGTTAATGGTCATTTTCGTACACCTAAAATTGATGCTTTACATAAAATAGTTAATTGGTTTAATATTAATACTAATTTAGATAAAGTTAGAAGGTTAGGTCTAAGTACTTCTTCGATTTTAACTAATGGTTGGTTAAGAGGATTTATCGATACTGAGGGTTCCTTTTCAATTATATTTGAAATTAGTGAATCAACAGGGTATACTATTAATATTGATTTATTAATGCGTATTTCACAACGATAAAATTATCATGTCACAACAGCTATCTTTGGTTCTTCTTATCAAACTATTATGAAAATTATTGCAGAAGCATTAAATTGTAATTTAAAATCAAATCAACGAAAACGTGATACTTATGTTGAAAAAAATTATGAAATTATTGTTAAAACAATAGTTTCTCGTTCAAATTTAATTGAATATTTAAATAAATACCCTTTAATGTCATCTAAACGAATGAATTATTTAGATTGGATTAAAGCTCATAAGATTGTAATAGATAAATCATATAAATCAGATGAAGGTACTCAAGATCTTATTAATCTAAAGTCTGGGATGAATGTTAGACGAACTCAATTTAAATGGTCTGATTGGTTAAAATAAATATATAGAATATTATATTTCCTGTGCCAGCTTTAAAAATAACACATTAATTATGAAGAATTTTCGAAAATTTCTAACTACTTGATAGTTTAACGACCAAAAAGTGTAAAAATACATGGTCTAAACAATAATGAGAATTATTGAAATTGATAAAGAAATGGTAATATTATTATTGACAGGATGGACACTAGACTGTATGGTGTCCTTAATTTATCCGGATTATATCGGATAAATTAATTTAAATTTCACTCAATGCCGAAAATTTTAAAAATTCGCCTGAATTATTCATGAGAGACTAAATGTGAAACATTTTTAATATTTTTAAAGATGAAGATATAGTCCAATCCGATATGAAAATATCGGAATTTTTATAAAGTTAATAATATGATATATGCCATTAGCTGGAATTCAATCTCACTCAGGTGGATCTGTAGATTTAGCTATTTTCTCTGTTCACTTATCTGGAATGTCTTCAATGTTAGGTATTTTCAGCCTAGTTTATCTATTTGATATTTCAATATAAAAAAATTAATTCAATTTAAAAAATTAATTTTTAACTTTACCTTACTATTTCTATTTCTAATAATCTATCCTTATTTATTATTAGTAATAAGTATTAAAGATTTGTTAAAAAATATTACTTTATCTAAAACTAATCAAAATTTACATAAATATAGTTTACATAATAGTAGTAATAATAAGAATTCAAATGATAAAAAGCCAAATAATGAGAAAAATTGGTTTAAAAATTTAAGCAAAGATATTCAAAATAAATTTGCTCTTGTAAGTAATATTATACGTAAGAATACTCCGATTACGGCATTCGAAATTAATAAAGTTTTAGGTACTAATATTTCACAACAAGACTTAGATAAATTATTATCTAGTCCTTTTTATGTTTTGATGATAGATCTAATCAAAAAAAAATTATGTCCGAAATTCGAATAATGTGTAAAGCTTTAAATTCAAATAATGGAGTATATATTTGGACACATATCCCTTCTGGGAAAAATATGTAGGCCAAGCTATTAATCTAAGTACTCGATTACGAGCTTATTATAGTGGAGCAGAATTATTGCGAAATTCTAACCTTATCAACCAACTCATTTTGGAAACTTCTAATATGTCTGAATTTATACTTAAAGTATATTATTTTTTACCTTCTAGTGTAAAAATATAAATATTCTAGAACAATACTTTTTATTTCATAAAGAGTTTAATCTAAATATTGCACGATTATCTATATTCCCAGGTTCTACACCACGATTACCACTGTTTATGTATAATATAGATAAAACAATTTTATATTATTCTTCTTTTCGACAAACAGATTTTATTGATATTTTAGGTATTCCTCACGTTACATTTACTAAACATCTTAATGAACGTAGTTTATATCTAGGTAAGTTTTTATTTACTCGAGAAATAGTAAATGAAGCTATTTTATCTCATCTTTCTACTGATCAACTTATTGAGATATTAAAACTTGTACGTATTGAGGCGAATACAAATAAAATAAATCTAGGGTCTTTAAGAAAAAGAGTAATTTTAAAACATGAAGTAACAGGTGTTTCGTATGAATTTAAAAGTTTAGGAAAAGCAATTAAATTTTTACGAGATCAAGGAGAAAAAGCCGATCAACGTGTTCTTATTAAACGATTGGAAAGTTATAGAAGTTATAAAGGTTATATTGTAAAATATAAATAATTGTTTTATTATTAAAGATAATACTATTTTGCCTAACCAAAAGATTATGGATTTTTTAAATGCAAAAAATGCAAATAAAAACCGATAATAACTTTATCGTTTAACGACTGAATTATATAATATATTTATTATACAGTCTATTTAATAATGAAAATTATTAAGAATATATTTATTGTTAATAAAAAGTCAATTAACATTATTACAACCGTATTAAACATGCGAGCACCGGGTATGACATTACACAAAATGCCTTTATTCGTATGGTCTATGTTATTCCAAGCTATTATTATTATTATGGCTATGCCTGTATTAGCTGGTGAAATTGCGCCAGCTCTAAATCTAGCTGTATGCTGGGAAGCCCTAAAGCTCGAAGTACTCGTAAAAACAGTGACAATCTTCGTAGATGTAACAATGGGTAATCAGCAGGTAACCTTTAATATTTTAAGTATTTTAGGGAACCTCAACGACTGTGCGCCAGAACTATCTATTTATAATGTGAACAAAATGTCCTTTTTATGCTTTGGCTCATATTTAGCTGGTTTAATTGAAGGAGATGGTACTATCGTAGTACCTAAACAAGAACGATCTTCTAAAGGTGTTTTAAATTATCCTAGTGTTCAAATTGTATTTCAATTAAAGGATTTTCCTTTATGTCAATATGTACAAAAATTAATTGGTCATGGGAGTATCCATAAGAAAAAACAAAGTGCCAGATATATTTTAACCATTAATAACTTAGAGGGTCTTATTACTCTAGTTAAATTAATTGATGGAAAAATATATGGACCTAAGTATAATCAATTAATTCTTCTTATTGATTATCTTAATAGCAAAAAACCTCACTTAAACTTAAATATTCTACCATTAGGTTTATGTCCGATGCCTTTAAATACAAATAATTGGTTAGCAGGGTTCATTGAAGCTGATGGAAGTTTTCAAGTACGAACAAGTTTAAGATCTAAATACCCACGACTTTCATTAAGTTTTGAATTAACACAGAATCAAGTTACACATTACGGATTTAGTACCTTACCAATTATGACATTAATTGCAGAATTAATTGGTACTAGTGTAAAAGAATTACGTAAAGATACTAAATATCCTCAATATCGTGTACGTACAACTAGTTTAAGAACAAACCTTAATATTCAAAGATATTTAGATAAATATTCACTAATGGGTACTAAATATTTAGACTATAAAGATTGGTGTATTGTATTAGGTTATTTCAAAGAAGGGACACATATGGCTAATTTAGAATAAATTACTAAAATTAAATCTGGTATGAACCAAAAACGAACAATTTATAATTGGGATCATTTAACATTATAAACTAAGATAGTAAGATCCAGTCTCAACTTTATTATGAAAATATAAGAGAATTCTCCTTTATATTATCTTTTTAATATATTGAATATGTTTGTATAAATATATATAGATCTCGAGTCTGAGAATCAAGATATAAATGGCAATTACAATGATTCTAACAGATCGAAACTTCAACACATCATTCTTCGATCCAGCAGGTGGAGGAGATCCTGTATTATACGAACACCTATTCTTAAATTTAAAATTATACAGTATCCCTGTTATTATGACTACTTTAAATCATATTAGTCCATTTAACTTCAAAACGTTTATAACTATCCATAAAAAAATGTATCCTAATATTCCTAAACCTTCCCAAGAATTCTTAGAATGGCTAGTAGGATTTACTGAAGGAGACGGTAGTTTTACTACTAGTTCACGAGGTATTCCTATTTTCGTGATTACTCAAAGCACATCAGATATTCAAGTATTAAAATATATTCAAACTACTCTAGGTTTTGGCCAAATTATGAAACAAGGACCTAAAACAAGTCGATTCGTAGTAAAAAATGTAAGTGATCTTGCATTAATTGTAGCATTATTCAATGGAAATTTAGTGTTTCCACTTAAACAAATAAGTTTTACTAATTTTCTAGAAGCATACAATCTACGATCTAACCTTTCAGTTGTACCTTTTATCTCTACATTAGTTACTCCAACATTTAAAGATAACTGGTTAGCAGGTATTACAGATGCTGAAGGATGTTTTACTTGTTCATTACTAGGAAATTCTAATAGATATCGATTCCGATTTTTATTAGCTCAATTAGGATTAATTAATCAACCAATTCTTGTACACCTTACTACATTAATTGGAGGAGTTGTACGACCACACTCTGCAAAAGATGTGTTTGAATTAACAGTAAATGGAGTAAATAATATGACTAATCTATTCGAATATTTTGATACACATAAATTATTAACTAAAAAAGCCAAATCATATAAAATTTGGCGAGAAGTTCACGAATCTCTTGTTAAAGGAGAACATTTATCACAAGATACTCGAGCAGCATTAAAAACTAAAGCAGCCACAATTAACAAGTAATAATTGTATCCTACGGGAATAAAGTGTGAGGCTCAATATAATTTCCAAAGTTGTGAAATTTTAATAGGCAGGTGTTCAAATAACTTATCATAAAGACCTATTAAAATAAATACATTTACGTATGCCTTTACTCTAGTCCATACTATATTTACTATGCAATCTTTAGAGAGAAATAGTATTTAAAGTAGTATGCTTACCCCGACAGACGTAAGAATGGTATAATCCATTGGCAACACAAGTGAAAACGGTTAATATATTCTCCTATAAAGACCGTCGGTAATCTAAATTATCGCTACAGACTGGGTCACTTGTGGGTACCTGAAATGGTGCTTAATGTACAGTCGGCCTCTTATTAATATACGAATTAACACAAGACTACTATCCTCTATACGAGATAATAAGTAGAACCTGTACCAAGAAGAGAGATATAAAAATTCTTGGTTTTAAGAGGTGGGTTCTTCGGTCATCCAGAAGTTTACCTAATTATTATTCCTGGTTTCGGTATGATTTCACATGTAATTTCAGCTTTCTCAGGTAAACCAGTTTTCGGTTACTTAGGAATGGTTTACGCTATTGCATCTATTGGAATTCTAGGATTCATTGTATGGTCACATCATATGTACGCTGTAGGGCTAGACGTTGATACTTCTCGTGTGTCGTTTCTAAACGTAAGTTTAGTTATTATTATTTGGCTATATGCTGGAAACTTTCTATTTGTTTGTCCGGACTTTGTTGACGGGAAAATCAAACAAATCTGTACTAATACAGATAATATCGGTACTAAGAAACAATCAGCAGGAAACCTTCAGGTAACAGAAAATGGTGAAATGTCAGAAAATGAAAAAATTTCGGAACATACTAAACACAATAAACCAAAAAGTGATGAAGATTTAGGTTACTATTTATCTGGATTAATTGAAGGAGATGGGCATTTAAGTAGACGTGGTTTTGAAATTATCTTTCATGAAAAGGATGTTCAAAATGCGTATTATATTAAAAATATTATTGGGTACGGAAGTATTAGTAAAGTCAAAAATAAAAAAGCCTATAAACTTTCTATTACTAACCAAGCAGGTAGAAGGAAAGTATGGTCCCTTATTAACGGTAAATTACAAGGACCATACAAAATTGAACAAGCTATTAAACATCGATATGATACAAAATTTAATTGTATTATTTTACCAGAAGATAATTCTTATATTCTTAAAACATTTTGGTTAGCTGGTTTTGCTGATGCTGATGGATCTTTTCAAATTTTTATCAGAAACAGTAAAACACATAAATTAGGTAAAAATGTTACACTTGTATTCCGAATTACCCAAAAATATCCTGAACTTATTAATAAAATTTCCAGAGCTTTAAATGGTGGCACTATCTTTAAATCACTTAGCGACAACTGTTATCGTTATTCAACAGTAAGCTTTTCTCGAGCTATTTTTAGAGCAAATTATTTCGACAATTTTTCTCTTCAAAATAATCAAAAATGGTTGCGTTATTGTTATTGGAAAAAAGCACTTTTACTTGTTCAAAATAAAGAACATTTAACTGTAAAAGGATTAGAAAAAATGATAGATCTAAAAATGAAAATTAATAAATTACAATAAATTTTCGCTCGAATTAGTTTAATAACGGGATCCTCAGAGACTAATACGCCAAACTCCTGTATAACAGGATGAAGATAGAGTCCAAAATGACACGAGCTTACTTCACAGCTGCAACAATGATTATTAGAGTTCCTACAGGAATTAAAGTATTCTCATGGCTATCATACTCCTTTAGCAAGAGTAACTTGGCCAACACTATAATTATTAAACGTTCCATTAGCTTATACGAACGATTTCCACGTGCTAATCGAGAATATATTAGACCTAATAATAATGTTTTAGATATTGTGCCATTTGGCATTAATTTATCACCTACCATTAATTATCCTAATTACACTATAATTTTACAACATACTGTAAAACTACCTGAATATGTTAAAGAAATTATTGTAGGTGTATTACTATCTGATGGTTATATACAATTATCGAATAAAGGGGGTAAAGGACAAGCACGATTAGGATTTAAACAATCATTTACTCGTTTATCGTATGCTTTAAGTTTATTTTTTACATTAGCTCATTATTGTAAATCTTTTCCTAAATTAGCTTTTCATAAAGGAGGTAAATTCCCATATATTTATTTTACTACACGAAGTTTAGCTTGCTTTACAGAACTTTATAATATTTTTTATTCTAACAATGTAAAAATTGTACCTTTAGATATTTTTAATATGTTAACTATTCCAGGATTAGCTCATTGGATTATGGGAGATGGTTCATATGTAAAAAAAGGTGGGGGAATTTATTTACAAACACAGAGTTTTAGTGTAATAGATAATGTGCGATTAATGAATGTACTTATGATTAAATTTAATTGTAAATGTACAATACACATGCAACGAGGTTTACCTGTTATTTATATTTCAAGAAAATCCGTTAAATATTTAACTCCTTTATTATTACCTTATATAGTTTCTAGTATACATTATAAATTAGGCCTGTAATTATGAGTGCGGGGCAAACTCGAGAGACATCCTATTATTAGAATAACAATAATAATGGGACTATCGTCGAACTAAGTCACAGTTTGGAAACTACTGTGTAAAAGCGTACAGACTAGACGCCCCACTAACACTAAGTATTATGGAAATTTAAATATATGTGTTAGTAAGGAATAGTCGGGCCCGCCAGAGAATGGTATTGTTTTTAAACAAATATATTTAATATTGTTTATTATACATATATGATAAAGTATATACTCTATACTTTCATAGGGAATAGGTCAGCTAAGTCTGAAATGGCTAAAGACTAAATCACGGAGAACATGTTACGGTGGATCAGTACGATATACAACAGCTATGATTTTCGCTCTTGGGTTCGTATTCCTATTCACAATTGGTGGATTAACAGGAGTAGTTCTAGCTAATGCGTCAATGGACGTTGCAATGCATAAATACGTGCATTAAAAATAAAATAATTCGATAAATAAAAATACTTTAAATATTGAACAGATTAAAAATACTGTTAAACGACTATAATTGAGTAATATAGTCTAAACAATATTGAAAAATATTGATATAAAAGGTTATCAGCTTATCGGCTTCTGGTCTCGTGAAAATTATTCGTGTCTTAGGGTCCGTTATTGAATAACGGGCTCGCAGAAACATAATAAATTAGTTTAGCTATAATTAATTATATGATAATAACTTTGGATATTTTAAATATAAATCTATATTATAATTCTAGAGACTTAAGGATAGTGTCTGTTATAGGATTAATTGGGTTATCTAAAAATTCTAAAAATTTATCAAATCCAGAATATTTAAAAATATTCTGGGTAGGTTTAATAGATGGAGATGGGACTATTTTTGTTAATCAAAGTAAAAAAGGTTATATCAGTCTGACAATACAAATTAAACTTAAAATTACTCCTGCTAATGTTCAAATGTTAAAGATAATTCAAACAGTTATAGGTGGTCAAACAAATACGGTAAAATCTGGTTATTGTTATTGGCGTGTTATAAATAAAAAAGACATTAGAAATTGTTTATCAGTATTAAATTTATACCCTCCCCTTACTTTACGTAAAAACTTACAACTAGAATTTTATAATAATTGCATTACAAACCCTTCATATTTTTTAGATCATAAAGACAATAAATTTAATAGAATAATTTATTTACCTAATTATTCCACACCTACTTTATCTCAAGTATTACATTATTTTCCAGCATGGTTTTCAGGTTTTACAGAAGCTGAAGGACATTTTCAAACAATTGTTTATAAACCTACAGGAGCTATTCGTGGATCTCGTTTTCACATTGGTCAAAACAATGATTATTCATTATTAACATTAATTCAATCATATTTAGGTAGTACACATACTATCGTTAAAGCTAAAATGAAAAAAGGAGCTGATAAAGATCCTAATCATTTTAGTGTTTCAGTAGGTGGAAAAGAATGTGTCTTAAAACTATTAAATCATTTCGAAAAATATCCTTTATTTGGAGAAAAAATAGTAAAATATGATGTCTGGAAAAATAACGTAAAAAAACTTTACAATTTATAATATATAGAAAAATGTGTCATGATGTCATAACACTGTAAGAGATAACAAGACTATGCTCTTGGTATTTTGTTTTGGTATTAAAATAATGCTAAAAATACAAAATGCTAACGGTGGAAATCTTATGATCGTTTTATAACATTGCTAAAACATACAACGAGGTCATAAGAAAATACCGTGGAAACCTTAACCTTATTTAAGGATAAAGGGATCCGTAGAGGCCACACGTGTTAGCAATATATATCGATATTGATTTAGTTATCAATGTATATTGTAAAATATGGTCCGATCCTTCTCGCGAGAGGAGTGTCTTAAAATTTTTTTTAGAGGACTAAATGATTCTCATTAAACAATTCAAATTATAAAAAGATCTTTTTACGATCAATTTAGAACCAACCTTTTAAGTGGTTTAACGATTATATAAACTTCAAAGACATAATCTATTCAATAATGAAGATTATTGAAATATTCAATATATGTTAATATTTAAGATATTACGTTGTAGCGCACTTCTAATGGGAAGTGTAAAATTATATAAAACTACGTATAATAATAATAAATTTTTACGTATCTATATTAACATAGATAAACGACTATATGTCTTGCTATCTTAAATCTACAGTATTAGTGCAAAAATAAAAAGGGGAAGATAGATGAGATAGTCTAAACAATAATGAAAGTTATTGAAACTATTTTATAGTTATTATAATATTTTGCATTATGTACTTTCAATGGGAGCTGTATTCTCATTATTCTCAGGATTTTACTACTGGGCACCTAAAATCTTCGGACGAATGTACTCAGAAACATTAGGACAAATCCAATTCTGGACACTATTCATCGGAGTTAACACAACATTCTTCCCTCAACATTTCTTAGGATTAGCCGGTATGTTTATTTATTTTATGTATTATCCAGATGCCCAAAATCTGGATATTAATTATGAATTATTGTCCTTAAGAAGTGTTGCAAGTGGGGTAATAGGTCCTTATATTAATCCTAATAATAATTGGTTAGTCCGCCTATTGCTGTGTATAACAGAGAAACTGATAAAGATAAAATTATAAAAAATTATAAAAATGTTTCGGTTATTTATCAATGGGTAAATTTAATTACAGGAGAAATTTATGTAGGTAGCAGAATAAATGGTGCTGAACGATTAGGACAATATTATATGCCATCACATTTAAATCGTAATCGACGCATTATGAACAGTATTCGAAAATATAGTCATTCAAATTTTGCAGTAGCTATTTTAGAAATTGTTACAAAAGCAGATATTACTCCTGTAGATAAAGCTTATCTATTAGAACGAGAACAACATTATTTAAATATTTTATTTAATTCATCATTATTCGCACATTTAAATTTAGCATCCAAAGCTGGGAATACGCTAGGTTTTAAACATACAGAGGATTTCCGGAACAAGCGAAAAATAAGAGGAAATCCTATGCATGGTTGTGAATATTTACCTGAGTTTAAAGAACAACAAACTCGAGATAAATCAGGTTCTAATAATCTTCAGTATGGTGTAGAAAAATCACCAGAGACTATTGCTAAATTATCGAAAATGATTTATGTATATAAAGCAGGGCCAGATGGATCTGAGGTATATGTAGGTTCATTTAAAACAGTAGAATGTAAAAAAGAATTTAGAATATGGTACGATACCTTAAAAAAACCATTATTAGATGGAAAAAGTCATAAAGGATACTATTTTCGATTAGTAAAAAAAAAGATGGAATTCAATAAGGCAATGCTGGCAATAAAAAGATTAAACTGCAAAAAATTTTCATATAATAGAAAAGATATTGTAACTAATAAATAAATTAATTAGTTCAACGATTAAAAGATTTTAGTATAATTATATAATCTAATCCATTATGAGAATAATGGCATGCAACAGTCATAAAAATAAAATGATGCCTCGACGAATTCCAGATTATCCTGACGCATTCGAAGGATGGAACTATGTTTCATCAATTGGTTCATTAGTATCTGTTGTTTCAATGGGATTATTCCTATATGTAATTTACGATATGTTTGTAAACCAACCAGTAGCATTAGCTAACCCATGGGGAACACCTGCGTACTTCATGAGTACACCTTCATATCAAAACGAATCACAAGCAACAACAACATTAGAATGGGGAGTACCAAGTCCAACTCCATATCACGCATTCTTAATGTTACCAAAACAATCATAAAATAAATTGCCCCGAGTGCACGAGTGAGTCAACGTGCCAGCCCATAAAGACCGGACTATGTCCGGCTCTACGTGGTGATCGTAAGGAGTGCTCGCGCATAGAGAGGTTAAAATCCCCGATCTACTTTATATGTCCCCTATTGGGTACTTTGCATTGAATAGCCTTCATCTTGTGTGAGGTTAATAAATTATTATTTTTTTTTTTTTAAGCTATTTTAACTTGTTGTATTAAAATATAATAACCCTATCTCGGCGTCATCTTCGAAAGAGCGGTGAATAGGTAAATATTTATAAGGTTTTTAATCAACATATTTTAAATCTATCTTATTATAAGAATAAATATATAATTATTCTGACATTATATATATCAAATATTTATCTTTACTAATATCTATCACGCTCGATCTTTACAAATCGAAAGTAGATTAAAAACTTGCCTTCATTGATTCTTTTATTTTTGCACTATCTCTTGCGATATTAAAAAATAAGCCCCTCTCTGGGCCTAGAGGATGTCTAGGATCGGTCCTTGTACTGAGGGGGGATGGAATTAGTAGGCCTGTTCTTTGAAGTAGAACAGTATTATATTATAAAATATGCCTCAATTATTACCTTATTTCTTTGTTAACCAAATCTTATTTGCAATCTTTTCCCTTTTTACTGTAATCTTTATTTTCAGTCGGTATGTATTACCTTACTTTGTACATTTATTTACTTCACGAGTTTTTATCCGAAAACTATAATAAAAAGATATAGATTTATAATGTAACATTATTTATCTAATCAAATAATATATAAATACTTTTATTTTTGTTTATCTAGATTTGATTTGCTGTATATTGTTATTTTAAATTAGTAGGAGTAATTCATTATATGAATAAAGAAACAGTCTAAGATACTGTTAACACTATTTGTGTATCTTTGATAAAAGATAAATCATATATGTGCCCAATATTGGTGCGCAAGGGAGTCAACGTGCCAGCCCATAGAGACCGGACTATGTCCGGCTCAACGTGGTGATGGTAGACGGTGCTCGCGCATAGAGGGGGTTATTTTTAAAATTATATTTATAACATTTTTTCAGAACAATATAAAGATCACTTAGTTAGATAGGATCCTGTATCATAAAAACTATATTCATGATTTAAACATAATATAATTATTTTGTCAAGTTGGTTCTGAAATTCTTGAATCACATATTTATGATGTTACGAATAAAACAGTATAAATTAATGAATAGATTAAACTACATATTTAAAAGATATTGAGCAGGTAGTATTAAATAGAACTCAAGAAAAAGAAATTAAAAATATTAAGTAAAAATTTACTCCCCGTGAGGGTCTTTCCTGCATTACAAATATTCATTATTAGATTTTAAATTGTATGATTTCTGTAAAGGATTATTAAAAATAATATATTAAAAGTAAGTAAAAATTACGAAATGTAATTTTTAACTAGATGCTTATTATAAGCCATTTTTAGTTTAATGATAGTAGTTGCTTTACCTGCTATTAAAATTTCACCAATTTTATTAACACGAGTTAGACCAAATCATTATATTATTAAGATAAGATATTTACTTCTAAGTATATTAAATATATTTATGTCAAATATTATAATATATTTATCATCTTTTTATAGACTATGAAATTATATAAATAATTCCATAGGGAAGGATAACTTAAAATAAGTGTATTCCTGAGGGAAGGGGGAAATAATTTTAAATTAGAATCCCGAGAGGAATTGTTAAAACATTCTTTTAAGTATATGATAATCTAAAAAATTGTAAAGATTACCCTATAGGTAAATAAGATTATTTACCTATAGGATGCTTGTACTAGCCATTTTTAGTTTAATAACAGCAGTTGCTTTACCTGCTATTAAAATTTCACCAATTTTATTAACACGAGTTACATCAATAATTTTACTATATGCTGCCAGATTAGCCTTTAATGGCTTATACATTCAATCAATTGGCTCTGGTGTAGGAATTTATAGTGGACTATTTGAAATTTCAGCCTTATCAGAATATTTTGATGGATTTATTTTCATTAGTGGGGCTATTATTTTATTAGGTTGGGCACCTGTAACATCTAAAGTGTTAAGACAAGTGCAATCAGTGTTTACTGCATTACCAACTATTCCAGAATATTCTTTAATTATTTTATTCACAACATGTGGAGCATCTTTATTAATTTCTAGTGCTGATTTAATTTCAATGTATTTAAGTATTGAATTACAATCATTTGCAGTTTATATTTTAGCTTCATTATACCGACAATCAGAATCTGCAACTGCGGCAGGTCTAAAATATTTCTTATTAGGTGGATTATCTTCTGGTCTTATTTTATTAGGTTCAGGGTTAATTTATGCTTATACAGGATTAACTAATTTTGAAGGTATTTTCTCATTATTATCAGTAGGAAACATTGACAATTTAACAGAAGGATTAGGTCCTTGTATTATTGGATTTACTATTACTGTTATTGGTTTCTTATTCAAAATTGCTGCTGCTCCATTCCATAATTGGGCTCCTGATGTTTATGATGGTACACCAACTATTGTAACAGCATGGTTAGCCATTATGCCAAAAATTTCGATTTTAGTTTTCTTATTATCATTACAAAGAGGATTAGAATTTAGTGGTTCATCATTAAGATTAGTATTTAATGGTGTGTCTTTTGATGTATGGAAAAACTTATTATTAATTTCTTCATTACTATCTTTAATTATTGGAACTGTTGTGGGACTAGCACAATATCGTATTAAACGACTATTTGCCTATAGTACAATTTCACATGTAGGATTCTTATTATTAGCATTAGCTATTAATAGTGAAGAATCTATTGAATCATTTGTATTCTATTTAGTACAATACACTATGACTAACTTAAATGCTTTCTTAGTTTTATTAGCATTTGGTTATATGATTAATTTATCAAAAAAATCTTCAGACATTCAATTTATTGATGATCTTAAAGGACAATTTAAATCTAATCCATTATTAGGGTTAGCTTTAACAATTAGTCTATTCTCTATGGCGGGTGAACTTAAGGTATGCCCGCTCAATAAATACTAAATTGCTAAAAAACTAAATTATTAGCTATTAGCAAGGATATATATTCTTCAGAGACTATATAAATTTTAAAAACACATAGTCCTATAATAAGAGAAATCTTATAAAGTAATTTATTTAAACTTGAGATTAGCTATATATATATATATTGTATGCTTTAAAGTTAAAGATCTTTAAAAGCTTTCTTTCGATGTTTTTCTGTACTTGAGCTTCTTAACAATAGGAACTCACATATTTTATATTGTAATTTAGTATTAGTAACTTAAATGCTTCAGAACCTTGTTTATCTGGATTAATTGAAGGTGATGGTTCTTTTATTATACCATTACCTACAGCTAAAACCCAACAAAGAACAGTTGAGATTACTTTTTCTCTCCAAGATTAGAAAACATTTACAAAATTTATTGGATAGAGAACTCCGTATGCGAATCAAGTCAATTTCTTCTACTTTAGTTTTTTGTAAAAAAAGAGTTTATTAAATTTAATTAATAAAAATTATTAATGGACATTTACGAACTCCTAAAGTTTTAGATTTACATAAGATAATTAATTTTCTGAACATAAAATATAACTATAATTTATCTTTATTAGGGCTAGATATTTTCATTACTATGTAATGGTTGGTTAACAGGGCTCCTATATGCTGATGGTTCCTTTTCTATGTCTTGGAAACTAAGTAAAAAAGAAGATAAAAGATATCCATAGGATTAATGTAACAATTTATTCTTTCGCAGAAAAATATAAACAAATTATCTTTAGACTTTTATTATATCATAAATTTAGTTGCAGAATTCGTATGTGTATCATTAATTTATGTACACGTAATTGGATAAATAGACACGTAGAACAAAATTATAAGATTTTTACAGAAAATGAACTTTCAAAATATATTATTTTAAGTTATTTATTACAATATTCTTTATTTAGTTATTAATTTAAATCTGTTGAAATTTTATGTAATTTATTACAGATAAATTATAATAAAACGCAGAGTTAAAAAATATAGATGCAAACAGAAAATTAGAAAGATTAAAACATTTTAAAGACATAGATGATGTTTTTAAGACAAGAAGATTTTATTAATAAAATTTACCTAAACTTTAAGCCCCTCTCTCGACACTGTCCTGCCCTTTTGGGGCGAGAGGGGGGATTGGACAGATAAGCAAATCAATTTATATATATAAGCTATCATCACAATAGGTACCACCATTAATTGGTTTTTTCGGAAAACAAATGATTTTATATTCAGCTACACATAGAGGATATTATTTCTTATCATTAGTTGCAATTATTGTTTCAGTAATTAGTGCTTCATATTATTTAAAAATTATTCGAGTAATTCATTTTGAATCAGCTAATAAAGATAATAAAGATATTACATATTCATCAGAATTAAAATTAACTAATGTACATAGTTTTACTATTGCTACATTAACAATGGTTATTGCATTATATGTATTTAAACCATCTTTAATCCTAAATAGCGCAACACTTCTAGCTTTAACTTTATTTAACTTCTAATGAATTCATTAAAAATGATGTTTATTGTTGTACCTATTTTAGTAGGTGTTTTATTAGTATTAAATGTATTATTAGCTGCACATCGACCAGATTCTGAAAAAGTAACAGCATATGAATGTGGTTTTTCACCTATTTATGGACAAACTCGAACACCTTTTAGTATTCAATATTATTTAGTAGGTATTCTTTTCCTAGTATTTGATTTAGAGATCCTACTTATGTATCCACTATCAGTAACCTTATACAATGTTTCAACTTACGGATTCTGGGTAGCTATTATTTTCTTTACAGTATTAACATTAGGTTTTGTATATGAAATCGGATCAGGTGCATTATATTTCACAGATCAACGATCAGCAATTAATAAACGAACAATTCAATTACCTAAATAGCCCCGATTATTCTTATTTTTATTTATTCTACGAATTATAATTTAAATTTGTGCATACCTATATTATTATAAAAAATATTTAACTTAACTGTATAATATTAACTCCTAAAAAAACTATTATAATGCACTTTTTGATTTTTGTTGGAGGGCGTGTATATAATTTCAAGTTTATAATACGAATCAACTAGATGCTTATTTTGCTAAAAAAAAAAAATATAGATAAATAATGGACTATTATTTAAGATTGTAAATGCGGATACTTTGGCAAATAAAATAATTTAAATATTTTACCAAAGCATCTCCCATCTGACATAAAGATATGACCTGATCTTGACAAATTTTTAAGAATAGGATTTTTTTTTCTACTGTCTGCCTACTTCTATTAGGATAATATAAATATTATGGCTTAATCCTCGGGCTAAAGCGTTAAAAATTTATCGGATAAAAATAATTTAAATACTTTCTCTTATTTTTATCCTTATTGTCTTTTTATTAGGTCAATCTATCATGAAGATAAGTAATAATAATGATAAAATTTATTTATTATTCTGAGAATAAAAACTTATAATTTTTTCAATATCCCGGTGCGAGGACTGATATGAGGATCGTCTAGGTAGAGGGGTTTATTTTACCACTAACGAGTAGTGAAAAATAAAAAGGGCCGGAGATATCTACGATTAAAAGAATTTTAAGTTATAGGATCTTTTAATTAAATTAATTTTATATTTAGTGAAGTATAATAAACAATAATGTATTATTGTTTCGTGATAAGCAATAGTTAATTAAAAGAGATAGTAATCATATATTTTATATATTATTTAAGAATTAAGTACTTATATTTGTATATTCCTTTTTATACTACAATAAGTAGTGCGAAATAAAAAGGGCGAGATATATAAGGATTAATAGCCAAGTCTGGTTTAAGGCGTTGTATTTGAACTACAATAATGTTTAAAGCATTCAGGGGTTCGAATCCCTTTTAATCCGTCAATATAGTTAAAAGAGAATAAATAGAACAATGTTAATATAATTAACATAAAATAAAACAAAAGTTGAAGCTTTTAAACTAATATAGATAAGATATGTTAGAAATAAGAAAAGTTGATAGAAGTATTTGGTTATGGTACTTCCGATTGGGTATCTAGGTGTATAACACATGCGAGTCTTATGATTAAATAATTAATCATGGCGTACAGGTCAGTATTTTCAAGAAAAGGATCAAAGAGATCATATAAATAATGAATGAAGAAAAGGAACAAATTCCGCTCTTAGTTTCGCTTGATTCTTATTAGGTAGTTGGAGAGGTAAAGCTTAACAAGCCTATGATGGGAAAAATTAGATGGAAGTCTTAAATTTGACATTGGAAATGGAAAAGTCCAAAGTATCATTACGATGCGCAGCAGTGAAGAATCTTGGTCAATGCACAAAAGTGTGAACCAGTGACCTAGGTTCGATTATCTACTTGAAATGGGGTAGATATCGATAATATTTTTAAATTATGATTAAAAATTATATAAGTCCTGTCCAATATCCGTGCCAGCAGAAGCGGCTATACGGAAGGGGCAACCCATGGGAGCATATAGACGGTGTAAAGGGTACGTAGCCGGTTCACATTTAGTTGGACTAGAATTTGATGGAAGTAACAAAAATACCTAGAGTAGAGATGATATGTGTTTATACTAGGGGGAATGCATGAAGCGAAGGCATGTTACTATGTAAAATTGACAGTAAGGTACGAAAGTTAGGGTATAGAAAGAGATTCGAGACCTCATTATTCCTAACCGTAAACGATGCAAATTAAAGATTAGTTTTTTTAGACAAGTCTTGTATTTAACGACTTAATTTTGCCACCTGTAAAGTACGGCCGCATGGCTAAAATATTAATAACTAGACGGCTTTAAAGCAAACGGAGTGGAACATGTTATTTAATTCGTAAACACGCGAAAAATCTTACCACATCTTGCATTTTAAATAAAAATTATATATTTATATATAATATACTGAAAAAGTATTTAATAACAGGTATTGCATGGTTGTCCTCAGTTAGTGCTGGTAAAGCGTAAGGTTAATTCCATATAATTATGTGGTTAAATACTAAACTAACGCGATCCTCACTGTTAATTATATCTTAACAGTATTATTTTGATTAAAAAATAATTTTAGAGGGGGCTATGACAAATCATTATGATCCTTAGGGTGTGGGCTATCGACGTGTTACAAGAATATTAACAGAGTGATGCAATATTGAAAAATGGAGCTAAACATCAAATAATATTAATGTGCTAATTGTAAGCTGGAACTCGCTTACATGAAGCTGGAATTTCGAGTAATCGCGAATCACTACGTCGCGGTGAAGTCAAATCTTTAAAGTGTACTAACTGCTCATCACGGGCTGAGAGAATCGCTGGGGGGTTGTAATGTTGACATATATTACTAAAATTTAAGCATTATGCATCTCAAAAATTTTAAGTATTGAAAATTATGAAATGTAATATATATAATTTTGACGTGCGAACCTTGGGAATTTATCGTCTCGAAGTTGAAACAGGGTAGTCCTAGGGGAACCTGGGGCTGACAATTACTAAAATTTAATCCCCGAAAAGATAATAATAGTGCTATTATCGAACGTAGTTACAATATATTAAATTAATGCTAAATTAATTAATAAATGGTACATAGAGTTAATTAATTAAATTTACTAAAATATATTAACTAATTAGTGATTTATAGGAAATAAAAGTAAATTTATTAATAAAAATAACCCCTCACGTGAGCACTGTCTACGATTATCACGTAGAATCAGACATAGTCTCTAGGGGGTATCTTGATTCGCGCACCCAGGAGGGCGTGATAATATTTATATTTTATATACTAATGATAAGATAAAACGGCGTGAGTCGGATATCCATTAAAATTTTACTGATTATTGTCAAGATAATTATGTTTATAGGATAAGTTAGTCAATATACTATATATATTAGAAATATGATGAAATTTTATGTACAATCTCCTTTAGAACAATTCGAAGTTCTACCTTTTATTAGTGTTAAAGCACCTATTTTAGGTGATTTTAACCTATCTTTAACAAACTTAGGTTTTTACTGTATTATTGTAGTATTCTTAATCCTGGGATTACATATTGTTGCTAACAACTCGTTTAAATTAATTCCTAGCAAATGGTCAGTAGCTTTAGAAAGTGCTTATGCATCTGTACAAGGTATGGTACGAGATCAAATTGGAGCTAATAATGAAATTTATACACCTTTTATTTATTCATTATTCTTCTTTGTTATTATTGCAAACTTAAATGGTAACATTCCTTATGGATTTACTGTTACAACATCAGTTATTGTAGCACTTGGATTATCTGTTATGATTTTCATTGGTGTTACAACATTAGGTCTACAAATTCATGGTGTTCACTTCTTTTCTTACTTTATCCCTTCTGGTACACCTTTAGCTTTAGTGCCTATGTTAGTATTAATTGAATTAATTTCATACATGGCTCGAGCAGTTTCATTAGGAGTTCGATTATTCAGAAACATGGTTGCTGGGCATACTTTACTAAAAATTCTTTCAACATTCCTATATAAACTATTCACATCAAGTATTATTGTTAGAGTATTAACTCTAATTCCATTTGCTATTTTCGTAGCTCTAATTGGATTAGAATTAGCAGTTTCTGTAATTCAAGCTTATGTGTTCTGTGTATTAACTTGTTCATACATTAAAGATGCTATTAACCTACATTAATAAATATGTACATGAATTTAAATTTATTAATGACAGCTATAATGTTTTACCGTCCTGCTATTATATTAACAATATTAGAACTATAATACTACTTTGTATTGTTATAATGTAATGTCATTTAATAGATACTTAATCCCCGTTATATAGCACTATTTTAGGAGAAAAATCAGTATAAATAATTACACTAATGGCCCCCTGGAGGCACGCGCCGAAAGGACTGGAGAGAGGGGGTTTAAAAGAAACTAACTATATTTTAATCTCTTAATCTTATCTCCCCCGGTTCGCATAAGAGTCAAGGTGCCTTGTAGAGACTTGTTGTCGAGGCACGGAGGAGGAGGTATATTAAAATAATATTAATAAATTGTGGAATTAAAATATATCTTTCTATCTTAATAAAAAAAAAAATATAGAATCTAAATAATAAAATAGCTCCTTAACAAATTTTTGATTTTATTTATTCAATAGAATGAGTTGAGTAAGCTGTTAAAAATATAAAAATAACAAATATGTCGGAATTGGTAGACGAGGCTCACTTAGGATGAGTTGCTATTTAATAGCTTAAGGGTTCAAGTCCCTTTATTTGTATATAAATCTTGTGAATAAAAATAAATATTTCCATCTTTTAGTTTCAAAAGATCTTATTAAATAACCTCTGACCTCAACTATAGATGTCTCGGATCGGTCCTCGCGCCAGGGCAGATGAAATATTTAATAAATTCTCTCCGTGTGCGAGGGGTTAAGATATTCTTGTTCTTACAAATCTTTACTATTAATATATATTTAGTAAGTGTATCTAATTTTCTTTCATTCAAGATAATAAAAAAGGATAGCTTTATTTTTAATTAAAAGAAAGTATTTAAATATTAATATCCTATTTAATCTACTTATATTATTTCATTTATAAAGCCTAATTTAAGAGAAATGATATTTAAAAATTTTGAATATAACAACACCTTTAACTTAATGGTAGAGTAGCTGTCTTCGAAACAGTTGGTATTGGTTCGATTCCAATAAGGTGTCTTAATTAAATTATATATTAATAGTATTTTAATTAATTAAGTATATATCTTCATAAAATAACCTTTATCATATAGTAGCTTGACTGCATTAGGATAAAGATAAATAGTTATAATTTATCTTCTCGGGTTCACGTGGGAGTCCGAGGAGAGTACGCGCCAGGGGGTTGAAAAATATAATAATACTCAAATTCTTTTTATATTTAAACTGCTTGCTATTAGACATTATAAAGATATATTATAAGAGTCAAAAAGAATATTATAACGGATATAATATAGTGGTTATTATTTCCGACTTCCACTCGGAAAACACCGGTTCGAATCCGGTTGTCCGTATTAAAATGTTTATTTTAGTTTAGTTGTAAACTCTAATTATTAGAACATAATATATTTATGCGCCCCGGGTGCGTGAGTCAAGGTGTCCCTAGGGACTATGTCTGATTCTACGTGGTAATCGTAAACGGGACTCACGCGAGGGGTTAATATATAAATTTAGCTGAAATTTAATATGTAAATTCTATATTAATATAAAAAATATACATGTGAATTAGTTAAATAATGATTCTCAACTTAAATAAAATCTAAAATAAAACTAGAATATGTAAGTTTAAGATTTCTATAATAATTTAGGTTAGATAAAATAATTTAATACAATGTGTAATATAATTTTAAAGGCAGTAAATGAATAAGCATAAATAAACATATTAAAGCCTTTCGCTGCCTAATTAATTTTTCTAGGTATCATAGACTTATGTTGAGGTGATATTAAAGATCTGCTCCAATTTAGATAAATTAATAACTCCTCTCTGCGGCCTCGACTATCTTACGATGGCTCGGTGCTTGTGCCGGGGACGTAATAAAAAACTGACTAGTATGATAAAAAAAAGGTAAGACTAATTTAGTGGCAGAATGCTTCATTGTGGTTGAAGATGGCACAGTTCGATTCTGTGGTTTTACCCAATATCAGGAATTAAAAATAATACAGTAATATTTGGAGGAACCAGTAAAGTAATTTTTAGTTCTATTAGTATAATAAATATTAAGTAGATTTTTGGTTTTTGATTAAAATAAGCAGGGGTAGTATATTTGGTTAGTACATTCCTTTCATAATGGAAAAAAATGGGTTCAAATCCCGTCCCTTGCTTAATCTTTATGATATAGTTAATTTAGGGTCTGATCTTAATAACACCCTCTCTCGCGGACCGTTATCGACAACCTGTAAAGACGGCGGCACCTTGGACTCTCGCGAGGGCAAAAAATTTTTATAAGTTAAAAAATAATATAAGTCTTAATGAATAATTGATTATTTTTAAAAAACAAAGTTTTTTTCTGTTTCCTATAGAAAGCTATTAAAAAAATTTTAAATAGTATGTAACTTAACTAAAAGTATTTTTGGTGTATAAAAATATTTTCTATTTATATAGTTTTTCTATGTTATTAGAAAAAAACTAAAGTTATTACTCCTGTAAAATATATAGTTTAGTTTTATAACAAATTTATATAATACACTATCTATACTTTAATGTAGATATTGAGCATAAAAAGATATTAAAAGAAATAACATAAAACATATTCAATAAATAATGTTCTTATCATGGAGAGATACCCCTAATTGGTAAGGGAGTTGACTGTAAATCAATCAGGCATATGCCTACTACAGGTTCGAGTCCTGTTCTCTTCAGCGTCTATATTAAGACATAAGTTACTATATCTAAAAATGTTTCTAGGAAGAAAATAACCCCTCCCTTGCGCACCGTCTACAATCATCAGCCTCTAATTATAGAGAGAGGCACCTTGGACTTCCGCAAGGCCCGGGACATAAATAGGTTATAAATAAAGTTTACTTTCTTTATAGTCTAATTAAACAAAACAAAAGCTAAATTTAAGAATAGTATAATAGATAAACAGAAAGTTTATAAAAAATAACTAATTTTATATTAATCAAATATGTTTAAGGATATTTTTCTTTGTCTTCTCCTAAAAGTCTTTAAATATTTTTAGAGATAAAGAGTATTAAAAAATACTGTATAATGAGGATATTTAGGGTTAAATATATAATAATCAAGATAAATAGAGTATATAAAATATAAAAATAACTAGATTTTAAGTATTCTAAAGCTAGATCATATTATGATCAGGAAGGTTGGAAATTAATTACAATATATATATGACGAGAGTTGTGGTAATGAAACAGAATAATATTATATTAGTATATTATTTACTAATATGCCAATAACGCAAAATTAATTTAATTGGAAGGTTTACACCTATGTTGTGATTCATTGAAAAAAATAGATGAGAATTAGCTTATAAACAAAACCCCTTTTATAGAACCCTTAAAATCTTTATACTAGTTTAATATAAGCCTGAAGAATAAGAAATTTTTGTCTATATTTACAATAGGAAAATATATAAATATAGCTCAACCAGTAATGCATTATACTTGAAGGCCGGGTATTTATATATATCTCTATTCCCGCTCTCTCGGCGCGCGCTGAAGGGCAGGATAGCGCCGAGAGAGGAGTCTAAAAATTTTATTTTATAATGTAACTCTGAGGGCTCAAAATATAAACGGTTTGATCCCGTTTTCTGGTTATTTCATCCTTATAAGGCTAAAAATCAAAAGCCTGTTTTTTCAGTTATTATTATATACATCCTCCCCTCTCTCGGCCGAAAGGCCGAGAGAGTGGAGGGTAAGAAGAATATTATCCATAAATAAATTGAATATTTAAATGTGTAAATAGGTTATTTTCATATTATATTTAGATGCTTACATAGATAGTCAAAGATTGATATATATAACAGATAAATAATTATATAGGAATGTATAAATAAAGTAAAATAGTTTAAAAGAATTTTATGTTAAAATTATTATATGTTTAATTCTGTAAAAAAGCTAGAAATGGCAATATTCTTATAATTATATAAAAAATTTTTAATATGAATATTAATAATAACATTTTAGTGAAATATAACGAAAAAATTTTTCCAGATTTAAATGTAATTTCTAATGGAAATTGTCATTTTTATAAAGGATCAGAAAGAGGAAATATTTCAATAGATAACTCTGTAGTGGAAAGAACCTTAATAATTAAAAATTTCTTCTCAGCGATTAAGGCTCTATCAAGTGTTCCAAAATATGTAATAGGAGTAGAAAAATTAAATATTTATGTTTCTTACTATAGAATGAAAAATAAAAAAAATAAAAACATTAAATATGCACTAAATCAAAATACTGTTAATAATTTAGGTGATTTATTAAGTAAAAAACTTAAACGAAAAGTAGAATTACGTTTTATTAATTTAAAAAGTCCATATTTAGATAGAACTATTATAGCTGAATACATAGGAAAAAATGCAAGTATGCATCCTTTCAGTGGTTTAAGAAAAAAAGCTATTAGACGAACTAAAATTAAAAAAAATTATGAGCAATATAAAGTATCAGAAAGTAATTTACCTTCAGATATAATTGGCTTAAAAATTATTTTTTCAGGACGATTAGTAACAGAACGATTACGACCACGAAAAACAGTTTCAACAGCTAAAATTGGGTCTTTTACACGTAATAATGAATTATTAATGGAACATGGAAGCTATACTGGGAAAAATGCACGTGGTGCCTATACAGTTAAAGTATCAATTAATCATAAAAAAGGGAAAAATTATATCTAATCTTATTTTCGAATAGTTTGATATGTGTGTATATATTATCTTATTGTCCCCGATCAAGGACCTAACCCAAGGCATCATCAGATAGTCTCGGGTATAGACCGCAGAGAGAGAGACTTCATAAATATATTTATATAGTTTTTGTAAAAACCAATATTTACTATATTATAATACATAACCATTAAATTACTTAGTCCAATTTTATATTAGCCTATTAACAAAAATTTAATTAAAAGATTAAAGTATAATTGACAAAGCATCAATTAGAAATATTTTAAAAGTCATAGCATAATAGTTTCGATAATAAATACTTATTTTTACACATGGTTTTCTTTCAACAACAAAAATCGCATAGGGTAATTGAATTTACCTTGATTCTTTAATTGCTATTCTCATTGCCATTATTTTTCAGCACTACGACAGTATATTGTTTTAATGAGGCTAGAGCACTTGTTAGTGACTTCGCCCCTAACTATTCACTCTGTTATGTTGTCCTCTTAATGGACTAGACTGGGTTGTAATGAATCATGTAACCGATGTAATCAAAGCAAAAATGCAAGAAGGAGTTAGATCAAACAATTCTTAAACTTATATAACCTTTCTGCTAAACTAAATAAAGCCGAAGGGGTAAAGGGAATGCGACGATAAAAATAAATTTAATTACTTATCTAAATAAACCTATCATAGGATGAAAAGAATTTTTAATTAAAAGAGTAGAGTATAATTGGTAAATATCAATTAGAAATATTTTAAAAGTCATAACATAATAGTTTCGACAACAAATTATTTTTTAAAACATGTTACAAGCAGCAAAATACATTGGAGCTGGATTAGCAGCTATTGGATTAACAGGAGCCGGAATTGGAATTGGATCAGTATTCTCATCATTAATTTCATCAACAGCACGAAACCCTGCACTTCGAGGACAACTATTCACATATGCTATTCTTGGTTTCAGACTTGCAGAAGCTACAGGTCTATTCGCACTTATGGTATCTTTCCTAGTTCTTTACTCATAATTTTTTTAATTATAATTATTGAATTATCAAAAAAGGTGATTATGTAAACTCATAAATTTACATAGTCCCCGAAAAAGAGATTAAATCTAAATATAGTTAATTCAATTCGTGAGGAAATCTATACTGTTTTTCAACCTTCAATGTATATAAGGATTTGTAATATGGAAATCATGAAAAACACAAAAATCTTAAACAATAAAATTCAAGTGACGAATACTTCCTTAAATTTAATGAACGAATATAAAAATAAGTTATCTAGACTTATGTTTGAAAAAGATAAAGGAGGAGAAACAAAAAATCCACATATTTTAGTAAAACGTTTATTAAAAATAGAAACTAATAATTCACCTCTAACATTAACACAGTTAAATGATATTTTAAAAATATCAATAAATTTTACTATTACACAAGAGGAATTTAATGGTCTTTTATCTTTAAAACTTATTGAATTAGAATATCCTTTAAATGATTTTAGAGACACATTTATTGGGCGTAGGTTAAATACGTCGCATAAAGAAAGGGATAAAAATCGTAAAACAGGGGTATATATTTTTACTCATAAAAAAAATGGGTATCAATATGTAGGTAGTTCTATTAATTTAAGGGCTCGCATTCGTTCTTACAATTCACCTTCTAAATTAGCTATTAAACGTAGTATTACAAATGCTATAGTTAAAGAGGGTCAATCAATATTTACATTATCAATATATATTATTGATAAAACATTACCTGCTTTTTCTAATTCTAATTTTCTACATTTATCCTTAGCCTTAGAGCAATATTTAATTATTAAACTTAAATCTAAATATAATGACAATAAAGTTGTAGGAACAAGACCCACTACTCTTGGTATTTTAAGAGGTAATAATATCAAACAACCTTTTTATATCTATAATAAAGATTGTACTGAACTATTGTTCGTTGCAGAATCTCAAAAGGATTTTTTAAAATACAGCGGAGTATCTAAACAAACTGTAACTAATTGTTTAAATATAGGGAGAATAAAACCTCTTTTCAATAATTTTACCTTGTTACGTATCAAATTAGAAGATTCATTAGAAAATCTTGTAAGTCAAAAAACTTTAGTAAATATAATCTCTAATGCGCGACCAATGAGATATGATAAACATAAACAAAGTACTCATATTTTATCCCAAATAGAGAGAGTTAAATTAATTGATTTAACAGGAGAACATCCTAGAATAGAATTTGTTTCTAAAAACGAATTAAGACGTTATACAAATAATAACTTCCCTGATCGTAAAGTAGGAGCATGGAAATTAAAAGGATTAGGCCCGTTTACAATCAATAATTGGTTAATTGAAGTAAAGGATAAATAAGAAATAAACATATAGAATTAAGCAGAAGCTACAGGACTTAAAAAATAACTGAAAGGTTCTGTAAATAATAAATATATATTAAGAAATCTTGTACATAGATAATTAATAACTCATATAAGTTTAACGACTACAATTATAACATTTTAATATTAAGATGATAACATAGTCTAAACAATAATGAAAATTATTGATATAAATAGATATAAAAACATAGTGTTTCGCATTAATGGTTTCATTCCTAGTTCTTTACTCATAATTCTTATAACTATAAGATTTAGATAACAAAGGGGACATTAATATGAAAATTCATTAGATAATCCCCGATATTTAATATGGTCAGTCAATATAAACCCCTTCCTTGCGCACCGTCCTCAACAACAAGCGTCTCATCATAGAGAGAGGTACCTTAGATTCCTGCAAGGCCCGGGGGGCCATAAAATAATCTATTCTTAAAATTTATGCCAGTAAAATAAAATTTAATCAGTAATTATATTTATATGAATAACATACATATATTTATCTGTTAATCACTAGAGATAAAGGTACCTTATAAATAATTAAATATAACAATAAATATGAACAAATTAGAAATATTACAAAATAATTCTATTAGATTCTACAACATAAATAATTCGCAAGATATAAAACTTAGATTACATAATAAAAGTTTAGTTTAAACCCCCTGCGCGCGCCTCGCGAGGGGATAAAAATAAATTATACCTGATACAAAGCGAAGTTGAGGTATCAAGAATCTAGGTAAACGTTTTATAAGGGTAAAATATTCTAACAAGTAGTCCTAAAATTTGAGGGCAAATATTGAGTATTAAAATACTTATCTTTTTCATTAAATGCTTCAACTTCAAATTTTATATTTACATAAAAGCCAATCTGTCGTTATAAAAAGTTTATGTTTAATTTTACAACCCTTCCAGCTTTATAAATTTTAAGAATCTAGGGAGTGTTTTAGGAAAGTAATTATAAAGTAATAAACCCCTCCCTTATGCTCCGTCCTCGATAACCAGCCTCTATAAGGCACCTTGGAGTCAAGCCTGGGGGGGCCTATAAATATTAATTAAAAGAAACATTGAATATATATATAACAGACTGGTAATTCAACAGGTAGAATACTCGCTTTGGGTGTGAGAGGTTGCTGGTTCGAGTCCGGCTCGTCTGAATAAAAAAAGAAAGCATAAAAAGACTAAATAAACTGTAATATAAGTTAAAAGTTAGTTATAACATTTTTCAGCCCCGGTGCGAGGGTCGATTCGAGGTATTGATAATCGAGGTAGGGACCCGAGAGAGGATAAATAAATTTAAGCGAGGAATTAAGATTAACCTCTTCCCGCCTACCACATTTTATTTTTCCATATCAGGCAGAATGGATGGCTTTAACAAATATAAGGTGTGAGTGTGGTGTGGTTCTTTGAAAAATTATTTTTCTATCCCCTCTCTGCTCGCCGAGAGAAGGGTTGATAATAAATATGTCCTTATAGCTTAATGGCAGAGCAGGATACTGTTAATATCAAGGCGAAAGTTCGATTCTTTCTTGGGACTTTATTATAAATAATTTAAATTATCTCTCATTAAGTCTTCATTTGAGTAGAATAAGTGTAAAGGAAAAAGAAATAGTATCCCCCTCGCGCGAGCCCCGTCTACGATCACCAGCTTCGTAGAGGCGGACGGAGCCTTTACGTGGTACCTTGACTCGCGCACCCCGGGGGGGGGGGTATATTAATAATAATCCTTAATTATATATCCTAGATAGGGTTATTTTTCAATAAAATTTAAATACTATACTCAATTTTATCTTTATTACAAGTCTGAGAATGGGTATAAATTAAAAATAGTGCGTAATTTGTAAAAATTATTGATATCATACACTTGTCTATCATATCAATAATTTTATTAGGACTACTTGTTAATATTCTAATTTTTATGAAAGAAGATAAGTATTAATATAGGTAAATATTCAACTGAGATTTAATATTTAAAGCCTTCCTTGTGAGATACACTGAGTTAAAATAAAATTAAGGTATTAGCAGTCAGCTTATAATCCGTTCTCCAGATACTGTCATATCGAGAGGAGATTTCGGCTATATTTAAATTTAGTACTTTATTAATTATAACTCTCGTAAAAATTAGATTTATCAGGACAAGTATAGAACATTTAGGTGATGAAACATACTAACCTCTCATAAAAAGTAAACATCCCGACTCGAGCCTGATCTCAGGTATAGTGTAGGTAGAGTGGGAGAGAGGGGATTATAATAATATATATTTTTACAAGGGGCATGTATTTATTAAAAGCAATATTATTATAAATAATTAGGGGATATAATATAATGGTAGTATGTCATGTTTGCACCATGATAGTCAGAGTTCGATTCTCTGTGTCTCCAATATTTAGATAAGATCTCTTGCTAAAAAGTAAGTATTCATTATAATGAATAATTTAATGATTGAAGAAATATGATATAAAAGAAAGAATATTTATAGATACAAATGTTTCCTTAACACGAATGATATTGCTTATAATAATAACACGAAAAAGATTTATTTTAAAATAAACTTATCTCCCTCGAGTTGAATAGCTGTGGTGCAATTAATAATATCAAACAAGAAGCAAAGCAGTTAAATACTTAGGAAAATAAGCCTCGATAGCTCACCTGGTAGAGCACAAAACTGAAGTTTTTGGGGAATTGGTTCAAGTCCAGTTCGAGGCAAATAAGAAGATAATTTATTATTTAATGCAGGGGTAAGGAACTAAATAACCCAATCCCATTTGATTTTTGATTTTGTTTCGGTTTTGGAATAAATAGAATGGTAAAAACCCGGTGGCTTGGGCTATCTAATAGGATACTTCTTCCTGAAGGATAGTGGTATAAAGGAAATTTTATAAGTAAAGTAAGAGGTGATTATTTACGATTATTTTTTTTTACAAAGATATATTGACTAATTAAGGTTTTTTTGTATATTTACGAGAAGATCTAATGAATACTAAAGGAACTGTTATTATAAACGGCTAGTAAGGTGCAATATCAAATGCTACTAAGATTGAAGGAACTAATACTACTAGCGCAATAGCTACTGGCAACATTCCTGTCCACATGAAAGTCATTAATTGATCATACCGTAATCGAGGGAAAGTGGCTCGTGTCCATACGAAGATGAACATGAAAATACAAGTTTTTAGTCTTAAAATAATACTTTGAAGATTAATAAATGTTTCATTTGTAAATAATTCAGTCATATTATAACCACCTAAGAATAGAATGGCTGTTAAACAAGACATTAGTACAATACTTGTATATTCACCTAGGAAGAAGAATACGAAAATCATTCCAGAATGTTCTGTGAAGAACCCTGCAACTAATTCTGATTCAGCCTCAGGAAGATCGAATGGTGTTCGATTGGTTTCTGCGAGAGCTGAAATGAAGAAAATAATGAACATAGGTAGAAGAGGTACAATGAACCAAATAGATTCTTGTGCTTCAATAATACCTGTCATATTAAATGTCCCTGCTAATAAGATAACAGTTAAAATGGAAGCACTTAATACTAATTCATACGAAATCATTTGAGCTGTTGATCGTAATGACCCTAAAAAGGCATACTTACTATTAGCTGACCATCCGGCGAATAATACTCCATAAATACCAATAGATGAAATCGCTAATGTATAAAGAATTCCTAATGGAAAATCTGAAATTCTTAATCCTGCACCAAATGGAATAACTGCCCAACCTAATAATCTAAAAACTAAAGCAATAACAGGTGCTAAAAAGAAAAGACTTTTTGTAGCATGAGCGGGAATTACTGTTTCTTTAACTACTAGTTTTAAGGCATCTGCGACATTGTTTATAAAATAAGTAGTAATTAATATATCCATACGATCTATTAAATATTAAGGAAATTTGCATTTTTTTTTTCTTAAACTTATAATGGTTTTAAGTAATAATAGTTACCTTTTAAGGCTTTACCCGTCTCTAACTTTTTTTGGGGGGGAATGTGTAAGGAGAGATAGGGAGAAATTTGGAAGTTAATTGGATACTACGGAAAGGTGAACCGACTACAGGTGACATATCTTTAGCATTATAAACGTAAGTTTTTGTTCCTGTTATTTCTATAGCTCTATTAAATGTTTTAATACTTAAAGGTTTACCGTTATTAGCTCCTGATATTTTAAGATTTTTTTTTTTATCTTGTGTAGCTTCTCATTCTTTATATAATATATTTTTCTGTAAAAGGGTAGCACTAAATTTGGATCGTGTTAAAGATGAGTTGTTGTCTCGAGGATCTGCATAAGTAAACATAAGCATATTAAGAAGAGAGAAATAATGATTTAAATACCAATTTTCTCAAAAAATTAGATTATTTTTTGAGCAGGTTCGGTTTATATAAGAGTAAACTAAAAAAAAAAAGACTATCCGAATTCTTTAAGAAAAACCTAGAAAGTAAGTTTCTATTTCTCTCTTATATAAAAAATATTTGAATCATGCTTCAGTATTTACAGAATAACCATAATAAGTAAAGTATGGATAAGGTGGAAATGTAATTTTGTAAATCCCACTTACACCTTTCTATTGTTTATAAAATCAATAAAAATGAGTAGGTACATTATTACAATGGTGGCTATCTTTCACAGCTTTATGTTTTTTAAATGTTTCACCAAAGGGCAGGATTTAAATTTGAAAAATATTTCGAAATAAGGTATCCTGATCCGTCTTAATATAGACAGGCATGGCTACTTATGATAAACTTAAGTACAAATGATTATGAGAAGATAAAGTATAAAATGCTAATATGAATAGAACAATGACTACTTATTAAATAAAAAAATAGATCATATCATCATGCTATTAATTAATTGTTAATTTAGCATGCAGAACTTCTGATCGTTAAAGGCGAAAGATAAGATTCGCCTTACTGATAGTATGTAATTCAAAAACGGGTTACTTCTTGATCAAGTGTGTTTTATATACCTCTCAGTAATTTGTTCTATTTATTTCTCACTTCTTACGAAATGAGACCACTCACGTTGAATGGTTGTAATACTCCATAATATCCTACTTTGTTGGGTCCAACTCGTCGTTGTATTGAACCCATTACTTTACGTTCAATAACTGTTATAAAGGCTACTGCTAATAAAATAGGCACTAGTACAACCAATACTTGCAGTAAATCAAGTAAAGTATTGACCATATTTATTATAATTAACTAATATATGTACATGTTAATAAATCTTCCTATTAATTCATAAACATATAGATAATGATGAAGGTGGAAGATTAAAATATATTATCAAACAGCACAGCCTTTGAAAAAAATAAAGCCTAAAATAATATATTCTTCATTTCCCCCTCTGGAGGCGCGTGCCGAAGGGCAGGACAGCGCCTATAAAAGGGTTTAAATTATTTTTATATAAAATTTATTCCTCCATTTCTTTCATTATTGCCCCGGGTGCGCGAGTCAAGGTACCCGTAGAGGATCTGTCCGCCTCTACGAAGCTGGTGATCGTAGACGAGGCTCGCGCGAGGGGATACTATTTGTTAGTCTCTTCATATTTAATAAAAGTCTCAAGATATAAAGAGAATAACATAATATAAATTTTCCAGCCAGCTCTAGGATTCTACCTACTATTAAACTCAATACGGTAATTTAATATATGGAATTTTTATAACAGGTTTATAAGCCTTATAGGCTATCAAAAAGTTAATAAATATCAACTTGTAGAGGATTTCAGGAAGAATATTCTCTGCAATATATTTATTTTACTTTAAACACTTCATTAAAGATTAAATCGAATAAAGAAAACTCTGTTTTCCATGGCCGAACCGCACTGAATACCTGTTTCGGTCCAGTTATATAACCTTTATATTATTTATATTTACGCCTTAAAAATTAAATTAATAGTAAATGACATAATAATTATTCTTTATTATTAACAATATATCCTTCCTCTTAATACCAAATAACAATGGATGAAAAAGAACGAGGTTTTTATTTTTGGTATGAAATTAACACTTACTATGGAACATACTAAGGAAAAATAAACTTAATTTATTTTTTTTTTTTTAGACATTGTTATCATAAAAGATATAATTATTACAATTCGAAACAAAATTTTGTTTGAAGAATAATATTCTTTTACTGTATTCATATACCTTAAAATAGTATACATAATTAAAGAATATTATAATGTATAAAATACTAGTTAAATAATTAAATTTTTGGATAAATTACCAATAATTGTCTACTCTAAAAAGGATCATAACATTATTTTATTTCCTTATATATTTATAATACTTTTTTTTTTAAGTATCTGGTTACAATATATATTCATATATTAACTTTTGTTGTTTAACATTCAGTTATATTTCTTTTGATTTTAAAACTATTAAACAAATTTAAAATTTATTCTATATTTTTAATCATCTTTTCGGGGATTAGTTTTAAAGTATACCTTTATATTTTAAGTCTTAAAGGACTTCATCAATATAAAAATCTAATACAAAGATACAGTAATTGCCCACAAATATTGAAAACTACTAATAAATAGTTAAAATATTTTGAGGACTCAGCTGTATAATAAAGACTATTATGATTGTGAATCTAACCATGATAGGTAGTTTTCAAGAGATACTGCTTCTACTGCAATAGGCATGACAATTAGTTATTATTTTTGTAATCAATGAATCCCTTCATTGTTCAGACTATTTTATTATTATATTTTAATATTATAGTCGTTAAACTCTTATTTTTTAAGAGTTTTCAATTAAATTTTTCAATTTCTTGATAATTCTTATAATTAAACGGACTCATTTAAATCCGTGGTAAACCTGATAATATTATCATATTTTTATTTCAATAATTTTATTTATTGTATAGATTATATCTTAACTATATTTTTATATAGTTTAGGGTTATAAATCGTTAAAAGTCGTTTGACTTTACTTATTTATTGTCTATATTTAAGCAATTTTCTATATTAAATTTTTGTGGCAATAATAAACCACATAGTTCCGAACATTGTCCGTAAAATACTCCTTCTCGTTGAATGAATACTGATGTTTGGTTTAATCGCAATAATATTATCATCCTATTAATTTAATAATTCACATTATTATTTAGACTATGTAATAAAGTTTAATTTAGTCGTTAAACTTATTATATAATAAGCTATTAATTTTACAAAATATAGTAGATTTTAATAATTTAATATGTCTTTTCCGGGCCGATTAGTTAGTTTTAATGAATTTACAAAAATATAAGCTTAATGTCGGAGAAATTTTTACTAATCGCTCAATATTTACATATCGCCGAACATATTTAGCATCTTTAATTGGAACTAAAATACTTCTAGCATTTCTAGCACTTTTATATATCCCATAAATAGTATTTTATCGGGTAAGAAAGCATAAACTTTTCCTGGTTCTAATTTATTTAAATCAATTCCTGTAATAGCTTTATGGTTCCCTGATGTAGGAGAAAAAATTGGAGCTAATTTAGACATAGGTTTAGTTTCATCAATAATATAAATTAAACCTAAAACAGGACTCATTACTGGGTGATTAGATAAGTTAGTATAACGAGTAATAGTTGTTATTGGGATACCTGTAAATTTAGAAAATTGATGTTTAGAAGATAGATAATATTCCTCTTGAGTTTCTAAAGAAATTCTTTTTAATCCGGGTTATTTAAAGTTCCATTTGAGGATAACCAAGAAAAAAATGAAAATACTACTGTGTTTGGTACTATTTAATGCAAAATTATGATGAGATAAAAAAGCTTGTTCATATAAACCTGCTTCAAAAGCTGTAAAAGCTTTAAGAATGTAAATATCTTCTTGAGAAATATTTTTATGCGATTTTAAGAATAAATCATAATAATTTGTAGTTTCTAAGACCATGTAATATTCTCCCATTTTTGGATCCCAATACTGCTCTTTGATATAAAGGTAAATTAGCTTTACGAGAAGGAAAATTGATATGGAATTTAAACCGTACAAGAAAATCGATAGTTGATCCAACATATTGTTCACCTGTAACTTTATTAGTGAAAACATAAATACCACTTTTTCCAGTTAAAGATTCACGTAAAGATTTAAATCTTGTTGTAGATCTAAGAATTTCTTCATTATTAGATTTTAAATAACCATTACAAATTATTCCTGTATCCCCTTCTGGAATCGTTAATAACCAACCTCTTTTTTTTAAGTAAAAAGATTTTTAATTCAGAATCTTCAGATAATGAGGATAATATTTTACTTAATCTAATACGAGCGGATTCTGTATTTTTTGTTTCTGCCCATTTTACATTAGTATTTGGTCTATAGCTTGTAATAGTTCGGCGTTGTAATTTATTTTTGTTAATAAGGATTACTCATCTTGTATTTATTCTTAGGAAACTATGATGTAATAATAATTGATTGCTATAATTATATATTAATGTATTTGTGTTACCCGGAGTACAATCAATTTTTAGACCTAGTGCAGGTACCGCAAAATCGTGAATTACATCAGCTCCTGTTACTACAAATCGGATATGTGTATCAACTGGTACAACTACTCGGTTATCTACATCTAATAATCGTAGTTGTCCGTCTTCTAAGTCAGAATCAGGAATCATGTATGAATCGAATTCAATTGATTCTCCATCTTCGTTTACAAAATCTGAGTATTCATATGACCAGTACCATTGGTGCGTTCGACTGTACATTAAGCATATTTATATTTATAAATATAAATACACCCACAAGTGACCCAGTCTGTTGCAATAGATTTTAAAAAGGAAATTATCTACTGACAGTCTTGTATAAATATGGAATGAGTAATACTATAAATAGTAAAATTCATTGGTACTGGAAAACATATTTATATTTTGACAGTTTTCACTCGTGTCGCCAGATATATAATTATAATTAATTATATGTCCAATCTCCTTGTCAGGGGATTAAATAATATATATCACATATATTATTCGACTATCATTATTTTAATGAATTACTCATTTTATTGTGGAAACTTTAATTATAGATCTAATTTATATAGTATAGATTTGTGCATATATGGTAAAACAATACCTTTGAATTTGCTAAAATCTTTTCTTTTGCTAGTAAATATAAATTATACTTATTTTTAGTGTTAGTTTTTTATCTGATACTTTTTGAATTGTAAAATCCAAGTCAAAATTTTCTTTCAACATTTTTTCTAGAAGTTCAACTTCTAATAATGTAAAAGAATTTCTTGCTAATCGAATAGACTTAGAAGTTTTTACATAAGTAGGATCATCCATAAACCAAATAGTTAATGCAAAAGGAGTTAAATAAGATTGTAATAATGGTGATACAATTTTAACACCATTTGCATCATAAAATAGTCTACGTAAAAAATCTAAACTAATAAATGTTAGAGTATTGAATTCAAGACCTAAATATACCGAGCCTTTTAGTTTTCGTGTATATTGTCGTGGAGGTAATGAAGTAGAATACCCTCGCTCTCTTAAGAAATTATATAAATACATTAAATAATAAAAATGTACTATACTTTGACGAAAAGAAATACGTGTCTCCTTTTCAGATCGTTTTGAAGCATATCTATCACCTAATAGTCTTCCAACTAATAGACTAATAATATCTGAATTATGTGGTCCAATACGCATAGTTCTATTCATTTTCGTAAAGAAAGATTGTTTAATTACTCTTTTTTCACCATTGCTGGTATTCCACATTTTATTTGAAAATAATGATTTGTGGCCACCAAGTAAAATACTTACTTATTTGTGAAATATCTGAATATTCGTATAGAATATCAAATAAATTATCTAAATAAAAAGTATATATACCTATAATATAACCAACTGCTTTAATAGTCATTGAAGGTGAAATTACTTCCTTTCTTAATCACTCTTTACTTTATATTTAAGTAGTTTAACCTAACTAAGTGAAAAAGCTTGGACTATATCATAATCCCATTTCTTAACTTCATTCTTGTTATTAAATATTAGCTAATTATGGGATTTTTCACGTGTAGTCTCTGAGGATCCTACTAATACATTGGTTATGTACTTTGGTTTCCTGCTGATTATTCTACGCATCTAAAGGTTTATGGATGCTCATATTATAATTTTTATAAATACTTACTTAACTATTTACTTAATATATGACAATATAAATGGATTTTATACTTGTTAAATATTAAGCAAATACTGATTTATATATAATATGGTAGAAGTTTCCAGCATACAGTGAAATTGGCACTTTACTATTACTAGTAAAGGGGACAAAGATTTTGTTTTTAGTTTAATAACCTTCTAATTTATACATCATTGATGTATGGAAATATGGTTTTACTAAGTTAATAAAATTCTTAGTTGATTTTCTAGTAATGTAAATTACTGGTCGATTAGTGTGATTTTGTACTGTTACTACAAGGCCAAACTGGTAATGTAACATACCAGCTAGAATATATGCTTCTTCAAAAGTAAAACCTTCTGTGTGAAGATAAAAACCTGAGCGGCTTGTTGTAGCAGCTCCATCATCCATTGCCCAATAAGCAAGTGAAATAGGATTTAAATAGTTTAAGAGATCTAAAGTAATGGTTTTAGTAATTTTCCCATTTAATTCGACATAGAATACTTTATATAATTCTAATAATAGTGGATAAGATCGTGTATAGATTTGTAAGAATCTATGTTTTTTACCTTGACGTGTGCCAATATTTAATCGAGGTAATTTACCACAATAGTGCCCAACAATAGAAAATACATGCCAAACATAGTCAAATTGTTTAATTGTTTGAGTAAAAACAAATAATGGAGTAATAGATGTATGAGTCATTGTTAAACTTCCATCACCTAGAAGATGTCCAACGATTTGTGAAATGACACGTTTAGGAAAATAAGTTATTCTTCGTAACTTATTAGTTAGTCGAATATTTAATGTTAAACCAATACTATTAGATTTTAATGACACTAATGCCTTAGAATCTGATTTAAGATTTTTAACCCGAATAAATACCGTACTCATTAATAGAAGGTCATTAATAACAAGAGGTCTATCCATTAAGTAAAGTAGTTTGAATGAAGGGAATGCAATTGCGATTAATACAAATGCTGGTGTAATTGTCCACACAAGTTCAATTACTGTTCCATGGTTCATATATTTGTACACAATTGGGTTTTTATCATGGCTGAAGTTCATGATAATTGAAGCAATTACCCATGTAACACCAATGAAAATAACTACTAGATAGAAGAAAATAGAGTTATGTAATTCTGTAATACCTTCATATGTAGGTGTCTTATTTTATTAACCTATTTTTTTCAAAATAGAATCGACTGTATCTTCTTTTCAATTTATAACTATTTTAATTCTAACGGGGGCTACATTTCGCCCGAATACCTAACTTATAGTGTATTTGAGGAATTGTGTATGGAAGAACTAAAGATTGTAGTTTTTTTAATTCTGATTCTGGAATGAAAATTCGATATTGTCCTTTCCGTTTAATATGAATTCGACAAGTAATATTGTAACGTAACATTAAAACATTTATTAGTGTTACTACCTCTGGGAGAGTGTAAGAACCAGTACATAATCGTAAGCCTAATTCTTTTCTTTCTCCATCTCCCATAATCCAACGAACTAATACTACAGGACATAATAAGTTATAAATATCATCAGGTACTACTTTAGCTGTCCTTCCTCTAAGAAAGAATTGCTTGGCTAATTATGTAATACAAGGCAGTGCTATAGTAATTAATGTAAGACTGTAAGTGTAACCAAATGATGTATCCGCTCGAGGTAATCGTACACGGAAAATCGGTAAACTACGAGTGAAGGGAAGAAGTAATTTAAAGATATGCATAAAGTAACTAAAGTTACGTGTGAATGATTGTTCAAAATTAAGACGCCAATTACTTGTTGATGTTGTTCCTCGTATTACAGCAGTATCTGATAATAACATGCCTACCATAAGACCACGATAAAAAGGTGTTAATGAATATATGTTACGTAATACTTTAGAAAATCGTCGCATACCTAGGGCACTTCCAAAAGAAGAACCCCATGGTACAATAGAAGTCATACTTAAAAATAAGCTATTATCTTGTGTAGTATATAAATAGTTATAAATTGAAGACACACATGTTCAGTCTGTAAAACTTATAATAATTAAGTTTGTTGATTCACAAAAAATATACCAACTAATTGAGACTACTATAAGTAAGTTAATATAGATAGTATATTTATAGTTGTTCCAACAATTTATGTTATAATAATGAATTATCCATAAAATTAGGATAATTCTGGAGCCTCACCAAAAAAAAGCTCCATCTTGAAATCCTACTTGCCATGGTTCAGGTGCATCACAACAAATAGGGTTAAAAATTAATGATAATAAATTAAACATAATAATTTTTATTATACAGGTCATATCCCCAATATTTATCTCATTCTGTATTATACCACAACAATTTAAATTTATTTTTTATGCTGATAGTAATATTATAATAAAAAATTTTTTATACAAGATAATTTTATCTTATAATGACTATGATAAAAAAAAATTTTTTTTTAATTAACCTTAGTCCTCCATAAAATAATTAACAAAAATATGTAATAGAACAATTTATTTTAAGAAGCAGAAGCTACTTTATAATAATATTTTTATTGAATGTTCTCCGTGTTTTTATAATTATTATAAATAATATTTAAATAATTTAATATAAAGAATATAATCTTCTTATTTTATTTAACATTCCTATATATGGTCCTAAATATTTTTACATTTCTTATTAATACCTCCTACCTTAAGAATAATCTAACTAAGAGGATAAAGAGTGAAAAAAGGTAGAATTAGATATTTGCCCTTTCAGGCAACACAAAATCATTGTATTTAATTTTATTTTAATTTTGCGTAAAGTAAACCCTACCTCTTATTATTTAGGAAGAGCATCAGAGTTAAAAAATTTTCCTATTATATAATTATCAGATGAATAATTAAAGAATTATAAATTAGAGTGAGGTTTATCTTATATATAACAGGACCTCTACTAGAAAATGCAGGTTTATAAGGGATAGAGGAGTCGAACCTCTGTATCCATAGTGTAAGCATGGCGATATAACCGTTAATCCAATCCCCCCTTATGTTAAATTCTTTCTTTTAGTTTAATAATAAATTACTACTAAGTTGCTTTTAATAAATTATTACTAAGTTGCTTTTAATAAATTATTACTAAGTTGCTTTTAATTATAAATTATTATTACTAAGTTGCTTTTAATTATAGATTATTACTAAGTTACTTTTAATAAATAATAGATTATTACTAAGTTACTTTTAATAAATAATAGATTATTACTAAGTTACTTTTAATAATAGATTATTACTAACTTGCTTTTAATTAATAATAGATTATTACTAAGTTGCTTTTAGTTTAATTATAAATTATTACTAAGTTGCTTTTAATTATAAATTATTATTACTAAGTTACTTTTAGTTTAATTATAAATTATTATTACTAAGTTGCTTTTAGTTTAATTATAAATTATTACTAAATTGCTTTTAATAATTATTATTATTATTAAAAGTAATATAAGCCTATAGTATAATCGGTTAGTACCCACTGTTGATATCGGTGTAGCAGAAGTTCAAATCTTCTTGGGCTTATTTATCGATAGTATCGTTAAATACTATTCCAAATGAAGTATTAGTTAATAGATGGTAAAAACTTTATTTTGATTATCTAATATTATTCAGTCCAAATCTTATAAAGGATAAATTTGGAATTATTTTTTTATTGTGTAACCATGTTAGACAGTTTTATTAAAGTATGTGAAAGAAAATACATATCTAAATGTTAATATTTATTAATGTTTTTTTTATTTTTAAAATGCGATTATTAAAATCAAATAAACTATTAAGCATTATTAATAGTTATGTTGTGGATTCACCACAACCTTCTAACCTAAGTTACCTATGGAACTTTGGTTCATTATTAGCAACATGTCTGGGACTACAATTAGTAACAGGTATTATTTTAGCAATGCATTACACACCTAATGTAGACTTAGCTTTCATTTCAGTAGAACATGAAATTTCTCGAATATTTGTATTAAGATTTATTATGCGATCCTTAAACAGAGATAGATAGAATTTAACTCATGACGAATTTTCCACGTGGTTAAGAGGGTTTATTGATAGAGAGGGAAATTTTCAAGTTTTCTTAGATAAAAATCGATTACGTGTTATATTCCGTATCAATTTACACATTGACGATATTAGAATCTTATATAAAATTAAATCTTATTTAGAAGGTGGTTCAGTGACCTCTTCTAAAAATCCTTATATACTCTATATGATCTATCAATTATAATTAATAAATTGTTTCCATTATTAGATGGAAATAAATTATTAACGGTAAAATGACTTGATTATTTAGATTTTAAAACAAGAGTTTTATTTTTAACTAAAAATAAATCAAGACTGGAAGGTGAGAATCTAAATTGGAGAAGATCTCTGATTAAAAATATAAATTCAACACGTACTCATTTTGATTATTCTTTATTACCTTCTATAGTTATTAAACCATATTGGTTATTGGGATTTATTGAAGGAGAGGGCACATTTGGTCTTCGAAGATTAGTTCCTTATTTTCAAGTAGCACAACATACTAATAGTATGATGGCAATAAATAGAATTAAAGATTATTTAGAGAATCTCCCTCATCGTTTTGAATATAGTTCAAAAGTTACGAATATTAATGTAAATGTAAACATTAATAAACGAACATCTGTTTGTACTTTATCAATTAACAATGTAGATACATTGTTTAATAATTTACTATTTTTATTAATGAATATACCATTCCAAACACAAAAAGGCATTGATTTTTATTACTGGGCTTTGGCTTTATATTTACATAAAATGGAATATTATTATCTTAAAGAAGGACGTAACTTACTCGTAATAATTAGAAATTATATTAATGATAATCGATATTCAAATAACCCTATTAAACCATTTACTCCTACTATAGAAACTATTAAGGCAGTATTAAGATTAAATTTACCTATTCAATTAACACCTACTATGTCACAAACTGATCTAGCCAAAAGATATGCACGATTAGTACCTAATCGAAATGTATATGTTTACGATAATAATGTACTTATTAAAGGTTCGCCATTTCAATCATATAGAGATGCTTTGAAGGCAATTGGTAAACCTCGGACAGGATCAAGGGTTAAACGTAATATTGACACAGGTAAATTATACTTAAATCGTTATGCTTTTTATTCTTCGCTTAAATCTTAATCTTATTCTAATGTGTTCATAAAAATCCCAGAATTACTAAGACTCTTTGAGGATTAGTAGGGTATAAATTGCCCTTAAAGACTGAATATATGTTTTATAAGTCATACAGTCTAATCTAATATGAAGATATTAGAAATTAAAATCAATATTAATAACATGATTATGCGAGACGTTAACTACGGATGGATGATTCGATACTTACATGCTAACGGTGCATCATTCTTCTTCATTTTCGTGTACTTACACATTGCTCGAGGAATGTACTATGGAAGTTATAAATCTCCTCGAATTCTTCCATGGTCAATCGGTGTAATTATTCTTGTGCTAATGATGGGAACTGCTTTCTTAGGTTACATTAAATATAGCCTAAAATGGTTAGAATTTACTAATTATGAATCTTTTACTATAATGTCGTCTGTTTTATTGCCGCTAGCACCTTCATTAAAATTACAAGATATTCTATCTAAAAACAAAATATCACCTGTTAGAAGATGAGAAAATTTACACCTTCCAGAAACTAAACAAATGGTACAAAGAAGAGTAAAAAATATTGGAGGTATTTACGCCATTATTAATCTTGTAACTGGAGATATGTATATCGGTAGTGCTGTAACAGGTCGAATAGGAAATCGTTTCCATAAACATTTATTTGGCGGAACAGGAAGTAGAATTACTTATGCTGCAGTATTAAAATATGGATTATCAAATTTTGCATTTATTGTTTTAGAAAAAACAGAAGGACCTATTAACGAGGAAAGCAATAAAAAATTGCTTATGCGAGAAGATCATTACTTATTTACATTACGTCCAATTTACAATATTGCACCTAAAGCTGGAAATACTTTAGGTGTAAAACATAGTAATGAAACTAAAGCAAAAATAAAAATTAATTACTCTTCTGAACGACGAGAAGCTATTGGAGCTCTTAATCGAGGTAAAACTCTCTCCTCAGAAACAGTAGAAAAAATGCGTCTATCTGCATTAAATCGTTCATCTATATCAGAAGAAATACGAAATAAAATTTCTAAAAAAATTGGAAAAATTTATTTAATTTCTCGTGTAGATAATTCGACCTTCCTTTCACCAGAAGAAGTTATGGTTTCATTTTTAAAATTACACACAGCTAAAGCTGTAAGAATTTTCTTAGATTGTAGTGAAAAAACAGTACTACGAGCTTTAAATGGTAACGGTATTATTAAAAAACTTTGGTTTATTAAAGTAAAAGACTAATCTTCATTAGTTTTCTATACTATAGTCCTACTTAATCTCCTCTATTTGTTTATTAACATCTAAGAATCTATATAGATAAAGAGGCGTAGAATACCCTGATGAGGGTATTGAAGAAAGACATAACTGTTTTTCTTTGGCTACACGAGTGTTACGGTTAAAGGGGGATATTAGCTCTTCAGACCGTCGGTTATATATATGATCGCTACAGACTGGGTCACTTGTGGGTACCTGTGATGGTGCTTAATGTACAGTCGGACTTCTGGATATATTATAATTATATCTTCAAGGCCTAAAAAGATGTTTACCTTGAAACAACATATCTGGGATAGGTAAATTGATTAGGTACAACTATTTAAGTGTACTGATAAATAAAAGATTATAACTTAAATAGAGAAGTTGTATGTATTACCATATGGACAAATGTCACTATGGGGTGCAACAGTAATTACTAACATGCTATCAGCTATTCCATGGATTGGTTCAGATTTCGTAGAATTAACCACAATTATATTACTATTTAGTTTAGTATTGTTTACATATATGTTATGTAATTATTCATCGCTACCTACTGTCGGTACTATTAATACAAAAGCCTTACGAGGAAAAAAATCACGAACAATTGAAGATAAAGAGCCTTACTTAAAGGTACCTTTTGACTTCTTGAGAATGTTTGTTGGCTTCGTCGACGGAGATGGTTACTTCCAAGTAACAAATTCTGGTAAAGGAAGCATTAGATTAAACTTAGTTATCTCTTTAGAAATAAGAGATTTACCTTTACTTGAATATTTTAAAAAGATGTTGGGTGAAATTGGGCGAATCAATGTATATCCTAAAATCAATACAGCAAAATATATTATTGGTCGTGTTGATTTACAAGAAGTTTTAATTCCTTTATTACTTCATCATCAACTATTCTTTTTAACTCAAACACGACGAAGACAATTTGACCTTGTAATGCATATTTTAATTAACAACATTACACGATTTTCAGATATTCCTAAAAAAGTATCTGAAAATTTTTCATTGCCCTTAACTAGTTTAAGGTATTTACAACTTCCTTTTTTCTTAAATTGGATTGTAGGTTTCACGATGTCAGAAGGATCTTTTTATATTAAGAGATCTGGAGAATATGTATTCTCATTACGACAACGATCACATGATTTATTATTTCAAGCAATTAAGTTAGTTTTTAAAACTAATAAAAAATTGAAGATCAAAGAGGGTACATGAAATTTAGTGTATTATCTGTTAAAGATTTAACAACAGTAGTTCAATTCTTTTCATTCTCAGGTTTACACCCTTTAATAGGGCTTAAATCTCAAGATTATAAAAACTGGACAGACAGAATGAAAACAGTGCCGCGATTTAAAAACATTAAACTACCTTAGTAATTAAATGAGTTCTACAATTATTTGTTTAAATAATAAAACATAAATAACTTTATTGAAAACCATAAGGTATCAATATCAGAGCATTTCTGATTAACGACTATAAAATTATAAGATATTCCCCGATATCTTATGATATAGTCTAAACTTATTAGGAATAATAAGAATATTTTTAAATTGATAATATTGTTGTCGTATGGGGTGGATTCTCTGTAAACAACAGAACACTTAACCGATTCTTCTCACTTCACTACTTACTTCCATTCATCTTAGCAGCATTAGCAATTCTACACCTTATGACATTACACGTAAACGGAAGTGGTAACCCATTAGGAGTAAGCTCAAATTCAGATCGAATTCCTATGCACCCTTACTACATGTTCAAAGATCTAATTACTATTTTCCTATTCTTTCTAGCTATGGCTATTATCGTTTTCTACTTACCTAATGTAATGGGTCAACTGTGGCCCGTTACGTATTATATTTTTATATATTACGTATGGAAATACGCTGTATGCTGGAACAGTTCTGACTTAAAATATTTAAGTTATAAAAACTATTGCAAAACTGTTCTTATTAGTTATTATCACAAGTTTAAAATTACTTTCATTGAAAACTTTATTAAAGTGTTAAATACCGGATCAGTAAAATATTGTATTAGTGGACTCAATCAGCAAGTAACCAAAGTCAATTATTGGCGAGTAGGAACTTCAGAGACTTTACGCGTACAAAAAAGTAAATTTTCAAGTATGGTTTCTAATAAATTAAATGAAGATAAAGATAAAAAATTTAATCAATGGTTAAGAGGGTTAATTGACGGTGATGGTTGTTTTATGATTTCTAAACAAGGAGGTGTTTCATGTGAAATTACTGTAAGACTTGAAGACGAAAAAATGCTTCGGGTAATCCAAGACAAAATTGGTGGAATTATTAGTCCACGTTCAGGAGCGAAGGCAGTTCGAATTCGTATTCGTCAAAAAAAACAAATGATTGATCTCGTAAATCGAGTTAATGGATATATCTACAATTCTGTGCGATTCAATCAATTAAATCGTCTTTGTGCTCATTTAAACATTCCTTGTATTATACCAGATCAAAACAACGTCCCATTACCTTGGTTTATAGGTATATTAGACGCAGATGGTACAATTAATTTTTACCCACATTTTAAAAATGAAATTCTGTATCGAAACCAATTAACTATTAGAGTATACCAAAAATATTTAATTAATATTCAAGCTTTCCAAAAAATGTTTGGAGGTTCTATTTATTATGACAAAAGAGGTTCAGGAGGTTATCAATGGAAAATTAATTCCAAAAGAGAACACCTGAGATTTTATGAGAAATTTATAGAATATCCTTGTAAAAGTGTAAAAGCTAATCGAGTATTTTTAGTTAAAGAATATTATAATTTAACTGATTTAAAAGCTTTTAAAGCTGATAAAAGATCAAGATTAGCTAAAGCTTGGAATATGTTTATAAAAAAATGGAATAACAAATTATTATAATTTTTAATTAACTATATAAAATAATTCCCGTTTCTAAGTTTATTTAACCTCAAACCTTTATATTAATTTTATAATAACAAATTCTTATTAGATAGAAATCTTGACAATTTAGTCTCATTTTTATACAAAATGAGAACTTATTTAATAATAAGCTTATATGAAGATAAAGTCCAAATGCACAGTGATAACTATATTCCAGCTAACCCAATGCAAACACCTCCTTCAATTGTACCTGAATGGTAAAATAGATGCCTTTCTTAAATCTCAGTTATTACAAGAAAATGACAAAATTCACAATTTTCGATATCAAATAATCTATATAAAGGATACAGTATTTGAGTATATTAACTTGTAATATATTAAATGTATATTCAATGACTATAATGAGATTCTATTTATTATCGAAGTATTCACAACAAAATAGAAATTACATAGTCTACACTCATATATTTTCATATACGTGGTCTTGATATGTTTTTCTCTAGTTTTCTACAATTAAATACTACACGCTTAAATAAAGCAAGACGTAGATTAATTACATTAAATTCCTTTCAAAAGGAAGTATTAGTAGGAATTTTACTAGGTGACGGATAGTTACAAAAACGGAACGAAAATCAAAATACTCGATTCGGATTTGCACAATCAGGCAAAGAGGAAAAACGAGAATATTTTGACTTAGTTTTTAAGTTATTTCTACCATTTTGCAGCTTAAATTATAAAGCTGTGACAAAAAATGCTGTTCGAAAAGGATATGACACTATTCATACTAGTATTCTTTTTGTTACAATAAGATTACCTTGTTTTAATTATTACTATTCATTGTTTTATCCACCCCCTCTCTCGCGTACCGTCCTCAATTACTAAAGTAATTCGGACTCCCGCTCGCCCCTGGGGTCATGGAAAAAAACATGTACCATTAAACATCATAGAAATCTTTACAGCTGCAAGTGTTGCACATTTCATTATGTGTGATGGTTCAAAACATAATAAAGGATTACACTTAAATACATATGGTTTTGACCTTGATAGTGTAAATCGACTTATTATGGTATTAGAAACTAAATTTAAACTGGAATGTACTATTCATAAACATAAATCAGGTCCGCGTATTTATATTCCACAAGGATCTATAGACAAAGTACGGGCACTTGTAAAACCTTATATGATTCCTTCTATGGTATATAAAATTGAAAATTAATAAATGTGATCTATTACCTTACTATGCTATTCTACGATCTATTCCTAATAAATTATTAGGAGTTATTGCTATGTTAGCATCTCTATTAATTCTTCTAGCAATGCCTATCTTAGACACAGCTCGAGTACGAGGATCTCAATTCCGACCTCTAATGCGATTCGCATTCTGGGTATTCGTAACAGATTTCTTCTTACTTATGTATCTAGGATCACAACACGCTGAAGAACCTTATATTACAATCGGTATGATTGCAACTGCGATTTATTTCGGATGGTTCATTGTATTATTACCTGTTATTGGTATTATCGAAAACACACTAATGGATATTGCAACAGATAAAAAATCTTAGAGAAACAAAAACAATTAATTGGCGACCGGGTAAATCAATCGGTCTAAGAGAATATTCTTTTCAAATTATCAATATAATTAAATCTCATATCCATAAACACTGGTTAATCTATTATTGTATTAGGTTCCTTCTATTTCTATTTGTAATTTATATTTCATTCAATACAACCTATTGTATGAGAGGAGGAAAGCAGCCACGAGTTCCTCTCCCACCTAACACAACTACTATTAGAGAGATTCTCTTTAAAAGACAAGAAGCTATTCGATTAACGGATTATAATACTGATCTAAAACCACATATTTCTTCGGATATGGAATCTCTAAAATATAATTTAAGTATTGTACAAAAAGCTTTAAGTGCATTTCATGACGCTATAAGTAAATGGGTTATGGCCCTGAGAAATCAAGACTTAGATGCTGAGGGAACTAGAGAGTGTAAAACTGCTATTAGAGGTTATCGCGGGAATATCAAATGCCTTGAAACTTGCGAGTACTGGGTAGAAGATTGTATTAAAACAATCGAACTTAAAGCTATTCGTCGTTAATAAGATTAAAACTACATATGGTTTGAATAATTTAATTATAACCAGTTGAGATTATATAATATAAACTTCTTTCCTTGTGTACCGTCTTCACTTAGATAACCTAACACTCGTTTAATGAATATTAGGTGAAGGTGTCACCCTGGACTGAGGCGATTTAATAAAGAATGTATTATATAGTCTTAATAATCCCCGATTTGAAATAAAAATATAGCAATCAGTTGGAAATAAGAATGTCAATTCATTATATCTTATATGGGAAGACTAGATATTTAATCAAATATTTTTTATTTTTACACCTCTTCCTCATTCACTATTTTTATGATTCGATTTTAAGAATAAGTCCATTATTAGTCGATATATATTAATTATTTATGGAATAATATAAAAAATTACTTTAAAAATTATTCTGTGAAATAATATAAAATAAAATATTTCTTTAATACTATCTTCTGGGGGATCCGAATTAAATTAATAATATAAAATAAAATATTACTTTAATACTATCTTCTGGGATGTCGAATTAAAAATATGTAAAATATTTTTAAAATCTTACTAAACATTAATATTTTTGAAATCTTACTAAGTGTTAATATTAATCCCTCTCTACGACCTTGACGCCTCGGATCAGTCCTTGCTCCTTTAATGTTAATGGGGGCGAAGAGTGAGTTATTAAAAGGAAAGAAAAGATATAATAATATATAAATAAAAGAAGAGCAAGCATGATGAAATGGTAGCCATGCCTCCCTTAAGAGGAGGAGTCTTAAATGACGTGAGAGTTCAAGTCTCTCTGCTTGTAAAATATATTAATAGAAGGTTTGGCAGGAGTTAAAGAGCAGTATAGACTAAGTGTTATATAAAAATAATTAATTAAAATTATAGATGAGACAACTTAACAGTGGGTAAACTGGGCATATAAATGCTTTATATAAATTAACCTTCTTTCGACCTAAAAAATTTCTGGATATTTCATATTGGGTGAGAATTAGTTGGTATTAAAAGAATTTTTATATAAAACTAGATAATTATATATATTTTTAATAATAGTATATATAGTAAAAATAATTAAAAGTAATAGGATAAAGTATATATAAATAATTATTATAGATAGGAGGATATAAGAGAATATATAATATTAAGTTATTTGGGTTATGTATGACTAATATTTATAAATGCAAGATAGTGTAATGGTAACATGTCAGTCTCATGAACTGAAGTTAAGGAGTTCGAATCCCTTTCTTGCATCACAGGTGCCATCGAATAATTGGTTAATTCACTTAGCCTTCACTTAAGGAACACCGGTTCGAATCCGGTTGGTGCTAAAATAGTTTATATAATTGTTATATATTCTCGAACAAATATTGTAAGAAGATCTTATAAAATATTTTTTTTATGAGTGAAAGGTAATATATATTATAGGCCAATTAAATAAATTTGTAAAAAAAAAATAAATTTAAGTAATCCTAAAAGTTTTAGATATTAAAAGTTGGTTTAAGATAAAAGGCATGAATTAACAAATGTTTTTTTTTTTACATATAAATAATATTTGGATGAGAAAGAATGATAATGGGAGTTATAGTATAAGCCGGTATAGTTAAGTGGTATAACATAAATCTTGTAAATTTAAGTGATTGGTTCAATTCCGGTTACCGGTAGAGAAGAGAAGGTATTTAATTACGTATTAAAGAGATGCCTAAAAAAAAAATTTTTTTTGATTGCCGCCTCCGGGTGCGCGAAGGAGTCAAGGTGGCCGTAGAGGATGTATCCGGCCTCTACGTGGGGGTGATGGGATACAGTGTTCGCGCGAGGGAGTTAATAATATCCTCGTTTTTTCTATATCGACGGGGGAGATAGAGGTTCTAAAATTTGATCAAAGAAGTTTTATTAATAAATAGTAGCCCATTTATAAAATGTGACTAGTCAAGATAATTTTTATTTAGAGGTAAAAATTAATTAAAAATTTGATAAGTAAAGTATAATATGCTTTTAACCTTTTATATTTGAGGTATTTTTATCTAAAAGCAATCCGCTAATTATTATGATTCCTTGGGGGTAAGGTTAAGTATCGAAGATAATCTTGGTTGTAAAGGATGGTTAAATAATTTTTATTAATTTATCATAAATAATGAACTATAGAGTAATTGGCAACTCGTCTCATTTTGGTTGAGAAGATTAATTGTTCGAATCAATTTAGTTCAGAGTATAATTAATAATAACCAAATAAGCTGAGTTTTTTTAAAAGATTTTATTAAGGAGGGCATAACTCAGCGGTAGAGTAGCTGACTTTTAATCAGTCTGTCGTAGGTTCGAATCCTACTGTTCTTTATGATGTTTAAAATAATCTTAAATAACGGTAAAGAAGGTAAGGATTATATAATATTTAGTTAAATTAAGCCATAAAAGAGGGTTTTGGAAGGTTGTTTGGTCTGCCTATTCTATCTCATTATATATTTAATTGGGAAAGGCAGGCTAAGGGTGAGGCAATTCAGTTGCTATCTGAATGAAGTGATTCTTATAGGTTCAAGTCCTATTCTTTCCGAATAATATACCTTACACTTCTTTTAATTAATTAAAAGACTTTAAAAGTATGATTAAATATGGTAATTTAAATGTAAGTAATCAAAGTGATTATTAAGGATGCCTAGCAAACATTTATTAAAGGACGACTTAAATGTTAGAATGTCGAAAAGCTGTAGATAGTAGGTATAATCCCGATGAGATTATATCGACGAGTTCTAGTTATAATATAAAATTTATAGCACCTCGTCGCTTGAGGCGATCCTAAGGTAAACCGTAAAGTATAAACACAGTGAACTGAAACATCTAAGTAACTGTAGGAAAGGAAATCAACCGAGACTCCATAAGTAGTGGTGAGCGAAAGTGGAAATTAGCCATAATTTATTAATATTAGAATCGTTTGGAAAAAGGAATCCGTAGTAAGGTGAAAGCCCTGTATATATTAATAGATTAATACAATTGAAATAGGTAGAAGAGAATCTGCTCATATTGAAAAAGTAAAATTTTTTGTTTATATAAAAAAATTAAAATTATAAAAATAGTTTTAATTTTTTGTTTCGATTTATTAAATTAATTTAGTAAATCAATATTAGTTCCAATGAGAATTAAAGGGAGAAATCTATTAAATTATTTATTAATAATAAATAGTATATAATCAGGGGAACCATCCTCTAAGGCTAAGTATAAATGTTTAGCGATAGTGAAAAGTAACGTGAGTGAAAGGTGAAAGAGGCCGTTGTTGACCGAGGGGTGAAAATAGACCTGAATTAGTAATCATATAAGCAATTAGAGCTAAGATTTTATGCCGATACTAGGCTTAAATTAGTGATAATGTACCTTTTGTATAATGGGTGGAATAAGCAAGCCCACAATAATTTATAATTATTGAAAAAACTGACTCAAGGCAAATGTGCCGGTATAAAGTAGAAAAATAAATACTTTATGCTAACGGTAGATACCTATATAAGGCAATACCGTGAATTATAGAAAATTTTCTATAATTTGTAACGACTCTTCTGGCCCTTTTTATTTTCGCATTACTTGTTGTGGTATTAAAAAGGGAATTAGTAATGGAAGGATTTATGACAGGGTCATAAATTAAAAGGTCAGCAGTTTAATTTTTATTTTTTGAAATAAAATCAATTGAGAATGGTAAAATTTTAAGCTGATGGTATAGTCTGAACTAATATGAAAGTATTAGAATAACATTTTGTAGCGAGTTGATAATAGTAGCAAGGTTATAAACCCTAGCGAAAGCAACTAACATAATATGTGGTATAGTTACTATTATCAGACCCGAAACGCAGTGATTTATCCATGACCAGATTAGTAATTAGATCGAATGGTTCAATGTTGCAGTATTGTCCAATGAGTTGTGGATTGTAGGTGAAAGGCCAATCTGACTGCGAGATTGCTGGTACTCCTCGAAACATATTTTAGTATGACTTTTTGTTTATATTTATGCAGGTACAGCACTGATTATCACACAGGATTTCTATTTTTAGGAATAATGTACAATTGGGGGGTCGTTGAGACTTTATCATTGGTAATTAACCTCGGAACAACATAAATTAACATACAAAAATTTCAGACTATTCATGATAAGGTGGATAGTCGAGACGGAAACAGCCGTGAACATAGAATAAGGTCCCAAAGTAATGATTAAGTGAAAATAAGGAAGTGGTGATTTGAAAACAACTATATAGTTAGCTTGGCAGTTGCTATCTTTTAATGAAAGTGTAACAACTTAGTAGTCTAGTGAATCATCGCACCGAAGATAAACGGGTCTTAGATCATTCACCGAAACTATGTCTATATTCTTCTTGTTTATTGAAAATTTTTCTCTCGTAAGAGGATGACTCCTTCCTATCGCGCTCAAATAAGCGTCTAGGGGGGAGAATAATAAATATATATAGGAAGAATGAAGGGTAGAGGAGCATTCAGTATGGTAGAAGAATAGTGTTACATTATTTGGACATTACTGAAGAGATTATGCTAACATGAGTAACGTAGAAAGAAGATATAATACTTCTCGCCGAATGCGAAAGGGTTGTTAAGCTATGTTAGACAGCTTGATAAATAAAACGGTCTCTAAGACTATGCGCAAGTCATTGTTAATAGTTGATGAGTATAAATTAGAAAGTCTTTGACCAAGAAAATATATCAGACAATAGCTTTATAATAGTATTTCTTAATATATTAATAGGTCGTGTTATACGTTATATTAGGATATTAGATTTATATAAATAAAATGATTTTCATTTTATTTTATATTTTTTCTAATAAAGACAAAAATGAGCTTATTACTATTATTTAAAGTGTTTTGCATTTACCGTACCCTAAACTGACACAAGTTCGTAGGTAGAGAATACTAAGGCGTAGAGATAATACTGTTCAAGGAACTCGGCAAAATGCGTCCGTACACTAGATAATAAGGGCTACCCGTTATAAAATAGATAGTAAAATAGCAGAAACTTGATTGTGTCAAATAGACAGGCTTAAAGTCTTTCATGGGAGATGATTATGGTCAGATCAAAGTGGAGCTTTTGTATGTTGGGATTAATATTTCATAAATTAATATATTATTATGATATTTCATAATAATATATTATTGCCTAACCTAAGGTTGAAAATTAATGAATCAATATATACTATCGATATAATATAATAGGGTGACAGAAAATCGTGAAGCACAACTGTTTACCAAAAACACAGGTATCTGCTATGTTTAATAACATTGTATAGGTACTGAATCTTGTCCGATGTCATGGGTATAATACAGGTACTAAATTATGGATATTTGTAGAAACTCTGATCAATGACAGTCTTAACTATAAGGATTTTAAGAGTAGCGAAATTAGAAAATAAAAATGTGGTCCCGGATAGTTAGGGAAATTTCTGCCACTTATTTTCATTGTTCACTGCTCACATCAAATATATTCGTAAACATCATACGAAATGATGTGCATTTCTCCATATGCTGGAACATCCTAAAGCTCAAAGTACTCGTAAATATAATAAATTGATGAAGAGTGATAATCTTTGAAGATATAACAATGGATAATCAGCAGGAAACTAAATTATGTAATTTAGGTTCTTCAGAGACTACATGAGAAAAATTTAACAAATAAAAATAGGGTAGAGTTACTACCTTACTTTTAATTAAAAATGTTAAATTAAGATATAGTCCGATCTTGCATGAAAGTGTAAGTAAACATAATGAGCGAAATTCCTTGGCCATTAAATGTGGTCCCGCATGAATAGAGTAATGATGCTTCAGCTGTCTCAAACAGTATCTCAGTGAAATTGAATTAGCCGTGAAGATGCGGTTTAGGTGTGGGCAGACGGGAAGACCCTATGCAGCTTTACTATAGCTAGTCAGGGCTAAATAAAAATGGATGACAGACAAAAGGTACATGGATTTACAATAAGTAGTTTAAATGAAAAATTTATGATACATATGAATATAGATATTCATTTGTATATATGAATCTAACTTTAATATAAAGTTTAGTTTAAATTATATTTATGTAAAATTTAGGGCGATGAAAGACCATTAGAAATTTTTATGAAGTTCCATTCCCATTTATTGACAGGGGTTGATGACTAGGTGGTAGTTTAACTGGGACGGTTTCCTCCAATAGAGTATCGGAGGACTTCAAAGGTATGTTTGTGTGAGATGGAAACTCATTTGTCATATATGACGAAATAAAACGTAAAGGTATATACATACTTAACTGCTAGACTGATAAGTCAAACAGATACGTAAGTAGGACTTAATGATCCGGTGATTCTTTATGGAAAGGTCATCGCTTAAGAAATAAAAGTTATGAATTTAAACGTGACCACTAATAATAATTAGTGTAAAAATAAAAAATACGGAAAATAATATAATTCGTAAGTTATTAATAACTCCAACGACTATTTAAATTAATACAATATCTATTGTAATGATATAGTCTAAGCTAATATGAGGATATTAGAAATATATATATGAAAATAATTTGACGCTAGGGATAAATTGTTGTCCCTATATTAAAATATAAACAAATTCTTTAGAAATTTATAAATTTATAAAGATCGTTAAATAGCGATTAACGACTATAAATAAATCAACAGATATAGTTGATGACATAGTCTGAACTTGTATTGAAAGATACAGAAATTAGTTAAAAATAATATAAACAAATTGAACAGGGTAATAGCTCTAGAGAGTTCATATTGTCAGAGCTGTTTGCCACCTCGATTAAAAAAAGAGTCTTTGTCGAGGGAATAAATAACTAAAAATTACTAATAATGTAATGAAAACATAATTAGCAGTGCTTATGTCTTAATTATAAGTACACAACGACTAATAAACTAATAATATTCAAATGATATATTATTATTACTCATAAGGATTTATAAAATATTACGGAATGTTATTGATATTATATCTTAGGTTAAAAATATAATATTAGTAATATATGGTATATATTAGAATAGACTTAGCTAAATGTCTTTAAAGAGAGCAATTAATTTAAAATATGAAATTTACAAAATTATTATTAAAGTCCATCAATAATAGACGTGATGGCTATCATCTTGCTTCAAAATATTGGCAAGATTATAAAAATAATTTACCTTTACTGCCTCAACATTTATTGGAAGTATTAGTTGGGATAGTATTAGGTGACGCGAGCATGTCTAAAGTTAGCAAAGAAGCTTATGTAAAATTTGAACAAGGTTATACACAAGAAAGATTTGTTGAACATTTATTTGAACTTTTTAAACAATATTGTTTTATATTACAAACAGGTACTCGAATTGAAAAACATTGTCCACGTAAGGGCTTAGTTAAAAGCTTTTGGTTTAAAACATTTTCTCATAAATCTTTTACAGAAGTATGGAAAATTTTTTATATCACTGGTAAAAAAACAATTCAACCTGGATTAGTTATCAAGTATGTTACAAGAAAATCTTTAGCATATTGGATTATGTGTGATGGGTCATTGAATGGAAATACAATGATTTTACATACACAAAGTTATTCTCATTCTGAGAATATTTTATTGAGTCTAGAATTAAATCAAAAATTTGATTTACATTCACAAGTAATTAAACATAAAGGCAAATATTGGGTAATTAAAATTCCTTCAGAAGATGCAAAATTACTTCGAAGTTTAATTGCTCCTTATATTATTCCTTCAATGGAATATAAACTGCCTAAATAATATATCATAATATTAAAGATATAGTCTAGTCCTATTTGAGAAAATAGGCATCATAAAGATAATAATAAATATGGTCGACTCATCTTCTCCTCCCGGTGCACAATCTGGGAAGGGTTCTGCTGTTCGCAGATTAAAAAGGTACGTGAGTTGGGTTCAATACGACGCGAGTCAGTATGGTTCCTATCTTCCACACCAAAGAATAATCAAATTTAGATGGATTTTTAGTACGAAAGGACCAGAATCTGCGTTTCTATGGTGTACCAATTGTTGATTTGACTTACTATATTATACCCTCGTAGAAGTGTAGGGCAAGTATAGTCTATATATGTCTATAATCGGCATCGTTGGGTAGCTACAAACGTTAAGGATAAAAGCTGAAAGCATATAAGCTATTGAAGCCTACTAAAGGAGATTTACCACTATACAGGTGGATTATGTTAGAGATAGACTATCTCTTTAATAGGTCACGAGTGTACTCATTGTAAAATGTTTAGCTTAGTGATACTAATAACTGAAACTTACATTTACCATATTTCCCCCTTCGATATAATATAATATAATACAATATAAAATAATATTATATTTTCTAAAAAGGATATAGATATATAATATTTTTACTGTTTAGTTTTAATTTGTTTTAAAACATTTCATATTTTATTTTAAATCCCGACTTTTACTTTTGTAAAAATGAGGTAAATGATCTTTAAATATTATTATAAAAATAGAATATTTTTGTTATAATATTATTTTATAATATTTTTGTAACGTAAATAATTTTAAAATATAATATTTTGTAGGGCAAATAATTTTATAATATTATTCTAAACATATCTTAAAATAATTTTAAGATTTTTTTTTTTTTTTTTTTTTTTTTTTYCTGAYTTTTTTTGCAATAAAAGGGAATAGCTGTACAACAATAAAATAATTGTAATTTTAATTAAATAAAGACCACAAAAATATTTCTAATCTAAATTTAATAAAGACTAGAATAATAAAAATAGTTGTAATCTTAATAAAGACCACAACAATAAAATAGTTGTAATTTTTTATAAAATAAGATCTAAAGTTTAAATGTTAAATAAAAATAAATATTTATTTATTTATATTTTTATATAAAAATATAAATATGTGAAAAAATATGTGAAATAAAAAATATGTGATGTGAAAAGAATAAAAATGAGGAGACATAGGGTTAATAGAATTAAATTAAAATTTTGAGGAGTGAATGAGTAGTTTTATAATAATATAATATAATATAACATAATATTTTTACTGTTTAGTTTAATATATTTTAGAATATATTTGAAGATGAATAATGCATAAAAAATATTATATTTTTACTGTTTGGTTTTAATTTGTTTTAGAATATAATATATTTTAAGATCAATAATGTATAAAAAATATAATAAATATTTATTATCCTTGTTAATATGTAATACCAATAATGTATAAAAATATAATATAATATAAGATTTTATCTTTGTTAATGATCAATGATGTATAAAAGGTAGAATAGAAGGGCTCACAAGTGGTTCTTGTACCTAAATTGCAAATTTGGGGAATAGAGTTCAATTCTCTATGAGCTCTCAAAAAATAACATTTCCTACAAGTGGACTATATATGTTAACTATAGCTAGGCAAAATATTTATCTAGAAAGGGAACTCCATCTATGTTAATATACATAGATTGATTTATTTCATAAAATATTTTGACTGTTTAGTTTGTTTTCATTAGGTTTATAATAATATATTTTAAGATAGTTTTATAAACCCTCTTAAAATGTTCTTAATTTCTTTAATCTACGATAAATATACCTTGCTCTCCCTTATGAAAAGAGACTTAGTATAAAATATATGATTTATAAAAGAAGTATATAAAGAAAGGTATTTAATATCTTTTAGGGTTAGTATAAATCAAAAATATTTTCGTTTATGGATACTATCAATGTGTGATGTTGGTGGTGGAAAAATATATATTTTATCGGTTAGTATATTAAATTCCAAATATATAAATTTAATTGGGGTATAGTATAAAGGTTAGTATCTCAAATTCCAAATTTGATTGTGGTGGTTCAAGTCCATCTGCCCCAGAAAGAGATTATACATATAAAGTCTATTCGTTTTTCTTAGAATTAGTTATAAATTTGTATCGTATTTTATGCATTAATATCAGAGTGTATAATTTCGATTATGTATTAAAAAGGCAAGAATAGATAACAAGAAAAATTTTTACTTCAGCTCAGAAGTAGTAATATATCAAGTTGTTGTAGCTTAATAGGTAAAGCATAAAATATTCTATTTATATATTATACTCCTAATAGTTCAAGACGGAAAAAATAAGATATAAAGAAAATAATACAATTTTCTCTATTAAATAAATTTTCTCTCTTGGCATATTTATGGATCAACAGTTATTGAAATCCTCTTAGCTCTCTCTAAGATAGTAAGGGGGGGAGAGATTTACAATAAACCCCTTTCTGCGGCTTCTACACGAGATTATCGTTGGTACCTCGTGTTCGGTCCTCGCACCGGGGGTAAAAAGAATATAATTTTAAGATCTTGGTTCAAAACCGGCAACATACTATTTAGACAAAAGTCAACATAAGGCAGTTTTAACTCGACCTTTTGTATAGCAATTTTTAATTCTATTCTCTTTTTTGACCTTAAGAAATAAATTCTTGAGTGTGATTTATTTTTCTTGAAATAGAAATAAGCATAAAGTCAAGGATTAATTATTTCTCTTAGAAAAATATAATACATTGTTTATTAATAATTTATTTTTAAGGTTCTTTTTTGAAGATGAGTTAAAGGAAGTTAATAGATTTGAGAGCTTTGAATTATAGAAAAATATATACATATTTTTCTATAAATCTCGTATGATACAATACCTTTAATTAAGAAGTAAAAAAGAATATTTAGAGTATGTTAATTCAAATTCTTGCAAGAGATATATCTATCAAACATAATTAAAAAAAAAAAATATATATTATGAACACATTTTTATTAGATTTATTAGCATTTGGTGCATTATTATCAGGTGTATTAGTAATTACTTCAAAAAATCCAGTAATTTCAGTACTATTCTTAATTTCTGTTTTCGTTAATGCTGCAGGATACTTATTATTATTAGGAGTAGGTTTCGTAGGTATTTCTTATCTTATTGTATATGTAGGAGCTATTGCTATTTTATTCTTATTCGTAGTTATGATGTTAAATATTAATTTAACTGAAATTGTTTCAGTAGGACGAGAATATACTAAAAACTTACCTTTAGGTTTAATTGTAGGATCATTATTCTTTTTTGAAATTTTATCATTAATGCCATCATCATATAAAGAAGCAGGTGGGTTACCTTTAGGATTATTTAATTATATTAATGGATTATTCTTAGGTATTGATAGCTCATCAATTGGGTCAAATGTTCATATAACATTCTCACAAAGTGGAGCAGATGAAAGATTTAGAAATTTCTTACAAATTGAATCAATTGGTCAAGGATTATATACATATGGTTCATTATGGTTATTAGTAGCAAGTATTATTTTATTACTTGCAATGGTAGGACCTATTGTATTATGTTTACGATCATCTAGAACAGTAAAATAATCCCCGTACAATATAAATCTTGACTTTATTCTTGTGCCCAAAATAAAAGAAAGATGGAATTTGTTTACTATAAAAATTATTTAAATGAGTGTAACCCCTCGGTGCTGTCCTGCCCTTCGGTGCGCGCCTCGCGAGGGGGAAGATAAATTAAGTATTTTTTACGCCGCCCGATCGAACCGAGGTATCGATAGTTGAGGTAGAGGGGGAGAGAAGAGGGTTATAATTTATCTAAGGTCTCTGTCTATATTATTTTGAATATCTGACTCGACTTCGTGTTAATTTTACTAAATATATATAGTAAAAAGGATAATTAAGGGATAGAGTAAATATTTTATTTAGGGTGTAAAAAGATATCGGTAATTAAAAGTGAGAATAAAAATAGTATATTATTAAGATATAAAAGTCTTAATGCATAAAATATTTTATTCAAAAATCTATAGGTTTAAATATTAATTAAATTATATCCGTCCCGTAAAATTATACAATGTGTACAGGATAGGATTGGTGTTGACTTATAAAATAATATATTTATTTATTTTACCACTATTTGAAAGGTTGTATATCGCAGCTAGTATATTATAGAAAAAATTTTTTGTATTAACAGTCGTAAGAGATTTTGATAGAAGCCGGAGAATATTAATCGGTTGATAAATAAATAATATAAAAGGTTTATTATATATAAAAAAAAAATGCTAACTGCACTATTATTAATTCCTATTATTGGAACATTAGTGATTCTTCCTATAAGTGAAGAAACAAATAATACACAAATTAAACAAATTGGTTTAATTAGATCATTATTAAATTTCATTCTTTCAATTATTATTTGGGGTGAATTTGACTCAAGTTCATTACAATATCAATTTGTACAAGAATTTAATACTTTAGATTTTTGTCATTTACATATCGGTATTGATGGTATTAGTTTATATTTTGTACTTCTTACTACATTTATTACACCACTATGTTTATTATCTAATTGGGAAAACTTAAAATTTGGTTATAAATATTATTTTATTGCTTTCTTATTAATGGAAACATTATTAATTGCAGTTTTCGTTGTATTAGATCTTATGTTATTCTATATTTTCTTCGAGGCAGTATTAATTCCTATGTTCTTAGTTGTAGGTATTTGGGGTGGTTCTATTACACGAATTCGAGCCTCATTCTTATTATTCCTATATACATTAGCTGGTTCATTATTTATGTTATTAGCTATTATGGTTATTTATTACAATGTAGGAAGTACAGATTTTACTATTTTATCATTATCTGAAATTAGTTTTGAAAGTCAAAAAATCTTATGGTTAGCTTTCTTCTTATCTTTTGCAGTTAAAACACCAATAATTCCTTTTCATATCTGGCTGCCACGGGCACATGCAGAAGCTCCATTAAGAGGATCTATTCTTTTAGCCTCAGTATTCCTAAAATTAGCTATTTATGGTTTCTTACGTGTTTTAATTAATTTCTTACCTGATGCTACTCATTATTTCTCACCATTAGTACAAACAATTGCTATTATTACTCTAATTTATTCATCATTAGCCACAATCCGACAATCAGATTTCAAAAGATTAGTAGCTTATTCATCTATTAGTCATATGGCTATTGTAGTATTAGGGTTATTCTCTAACACTATTGTAGGTATTGAAGGTGCTATCTTATTATCTATTGCTCATGGTTTCATTTCTCCTGCTATGTTCATTCTGGTAGGGGGAGTACTATATGACCAATATCATACACGAGTAATTCGATACTACCGAGGAATGACTGTATATATGCCTGTGTTTTCATTACTATTCTTCTTAGCAACTATCGCTAATATGGGTATTCCATTATCACTTAACTGGGCTGGTGAATTCATGTCATTAGCAGGAACATTCCAAAAATCTCCAGTTATTGGTGTATTAGGTGCGTCAGGTATTGTATTATCTGGATGTTATAGTATCTTTTTATTTAATCGAATTTCTTTCGGTCAATACTCACAGTATTTAGGTAAAGCTAAAGATGTATCACGACGAGAATTCGTAATCCTAAGCACATTAATTGCTGTAACTTTTGTATTAGGTATTTTCCCTAATATCATTCTAAACGATCTACATGTAGCAGTTACAAATTTACTTTATACAGTTTCTCAATAATCCCCGATATATAAAAACATCTTAATGGTTATTTGTTGTATTGCATTTATAATATTAGAAAGTCATATATTGACTAATGTGATACTTGGTCAACAAATATATTTAATTATAGACTTTATTTGAAAAAAAAATTTTTTTATTCATACAGTGAATATAATACATATATATATTATGTCATAGAGTAAATATTAATATAGGGATAGAATAAATACTTGACTTAAACAAAATTTACCTTAGCCTGAATTCAAAAGTTTTGGATTGTTTGTTAATATATAAAAATCTGTTTAGGTATCATTCTTCAACGAGGGATAGGGATAAAGAAATTTATTATTACCTTATCTTTTTTTTTTCGATTAATCTTACTTGATTATTAACCGCCTATCTCGCGTCCCATCCTGGACGAGATACCTTGGACTCCTGTGAGAACCGGGGTAACTTAAAAAATAAAAATTTTGTTTAATATTTTTATTTTTTAATAAAGTAGCTAATATTTTTAGTCATAATTCACATAGCAGCAGCTACCTGTAAGGTAAGGAAAGTTAAAAATTTAAGATGCTATATCGGGGGTTATTTTGTTTCTGATTTATTAACTGAAGGTAATAATACTAAAGCACAGAAGAATACTAAGATTAATCCAATATCTCCTCCTAATACTGATTCTAACGAACTACCTAATAAAATAGGTGCAAATAATAGGAATAGGAATGTAATTAATCCTAGGATAATATATAGTGCGTAACTTGTAATAATACCTGTGTCATAGCTGGCAATATTTCGTCCTGTATTGCTTAGTACATTACTTAATCCGAAAGGACCAACTAATTCTAAGATACCTCGATCAATTACTTTAGAGATAGTATGTCCTAATCGTAGTCCACCTGTAATAATAAATACATTATAAACATTATCAACTAACCATTTTCCGTTAAGGAATTTGTAAATAGCTTTACCTAAAGTATTGTTAGTTAAATTAATAGTAAATAATGGTGTTACATGGTATAGATATACGGCTAATGCTGCACCAAAGAAACTACCAATAGCAGGTAATAATTTTAATGCTAACGGAATACCAAATTCTGCTTCAATTAATGAGATATGATTAGGGTGTTGGAATAATGCTGTTGATAGGAAATCTGTACCTACACCAACAAAAGCATCTTTAGCAACGTAACCGAAAGCGATTGATAGGATAGATAAGATAACTAATGGGATTACAATAATCATAGGTGCTTCATGTGCATGTAAATAATCACCTTTAGGAGCATTTCTTGTTCCGAAGAAAGTTAATGAAATAAGTCGGAATGAATAGAATCTTGTAAATACTGCTGAAATTGTACCTAACCAATATGCTAGGTTACCTGATACTTCGTATTGTCCTAATGCTACTTCTAGAATTAAATCTTTACTATAGAATCCAGTTAAGAATGGGAATGCCATTAATGAAAGAGATCCAATTAAGATCGCTGTATATGTAAATGGTAAGAAGTTAACTAATCCACCAAGTCGTCGCAGATCTTGTTGGTCAGCCATTCCGTGAATTACAGCACCAGCTGCTAAGAATAGTAATCTTTTGAAGAAAGCATGATTTACAAGGTGGAATAATGCTACATTATATTGACTAAGACCTACTGCCATGAATAAATAACCCATTTGTGACATTGTAGAGTAAGCAATAACTCGTTTTAGATCATTTTGTAGTAGACCTGTAGTTGCGGCTACAAATGCAGTTAGAGCACCTACCCAAGTAATTACAACTAATACAGTTGGTCCGTATTCAATAATAGGTGAAGATCGTAACATTAAGTATACTCCAGCTGTTACAAGAGTAGCAGCATGAATTAGGGCAGATACAGGTGTTGGCATTTTTGTTATTAAATTTAGAATGTATATATATATTAATACTATATATAAATTTGGTCAATAAATTTCTTTATTGTTCGGGCTATATATTCTTTTATTTAGATAAAAAGCTTCATTATAGTCTCTAAGGTTCTTTTATAAAGGTTCCCTACTAGTCTCCCTGGATAATTAAAATAATATGATATGAGGGGTTTCTAGTATATGATGAAGTTTGAGGAGAGCCCAACTAACCTGTAAGAACTTAATACTATTTTTCACCTAATTTATAAATAAAATCTGGATGCATATAAGGTCGAACTAATTGACGTACTAGAGGCATGCTTAGTTTAGAAATACGAATGCGATAAGTATCTTTATCTTTGTTACGTCGTTTAAGTGTAGATTTAATGCCCATGTTTCTGAGAACACCTTGTAATAAAATACATTCATCTTTTGTATAACATTCAGTACATAGAAGAATAGTTTGGGTTCGACCGTTATTATCGAAGTATCCGTCTTGCATAATCCAATGAGCTAAAGATACAACAGTAAACATGTCCCCAATACATAAGGGAACAATTTTAATGTAACAATTAAGTACTCTGTCATAACGGTACCAGAGTTGATGTAATCTAGTGAAGAATGGTGAAGATAATGTGTAAAAGCTATATTGTGTAATAGTTTTACCCGCGTGTTGAGGTAGATTAATATTAGGATAAGGAATAATGGCAGCACTACATAAATGTGCGAACATGTTATATAATGTAGTTAAGTAAGCTAGAGAATATCTATCCATAGTCATAGCGTATCGACAGTTACCAGTAGATGGGCCTACTTTTCCTTGTTTTTTATCTCGAGAGCGATTAGGTGGAGTAATGCTCCCGTCTCCTAACATGCTACCAGTAAGCATTCTATCAAATTCGCTAGGTGAAGAGTTTGAAGGTTTATTAGATTCAGATGGTTTTAAGATATCCGAAGGTGCAGAAATATTATTATGTGATTTTTTTGATTGAATAGATGAACTAAAGAGTCTAACAAGGTTCCAGATATATTTTAATAATTTACCCTCCATAGCATCTGGTAACCAAGTATGTAACCCGAATTGAGCTGATTTTGCCATAGCACCGATTAATAGTAATAGACCAATGATTGTAATAGCTGTTTCATTAATATATGGAGCAATTCTGAATACTGTAGCATAGTCAACATTACCAAATACCCATAGAATAGCAAAGAATCCAATAGATAAGAACATGTCACCTACTCGGTTAACTGTCATTGCTTTAATTCCTGATTTGTTAGCTTGAATTCGAGTATCAATTATATTGTTAAGATATTTTTAAATCTCAGTATTTCTCAACACTGTTTAGACTATGTCTTTATATTAAATATATAAATACGTTAATTCATTTAACTTATTTGTACAAATATATATATATGATTAGTCGTTTAACTAATTATAATTAGTTATACATTACTTTAATTGATCTGTATAATATATATAATTAAATCATTATATTATTTATATATTTTGGGACCTCTGGTCACTTAAATATTAAAAAATGATCAAAGGCAAAACAAATTACCAGAAGTTAATAAGAAGATATGATGAAACACCAATCAAAATATTATCAATTATGCAAAAAAAATATCAATTATTTTCATAATTGTTTGGACTATTTTATATAATTTAGTCTCTTAAAATATTTTAGTATTCCTCATAAATAAATTTTCCTTGATTTACATATTAAGGTAATGAGGATTCGTATTTACTCAAAGGTCCATATTTTACTAATTTCCTTATAAGAATTTTAGTAATAAATTTGTTTTTTATTTTATTAAGGGCATTGCATTATATTTACCCTCCCACATATATTTTTATATATTTATTATACATATAACTTTTCTTTTCAAAAAAGAATAGGACTTTGTATTTAATTATGATCTTTAGATTTGATTTATTAATTATAATCTTTAGATTTAATTTATTAATTATAATCTTTATAAAGTCTCTGATAATAATTTAAATTATTATTATGCAAATAATCAAAATTTTAGATTTTTTTGTCATTTTAGATTAGATTATATTCCTAGACCTCTTCACGATATTTTGAATTGGTATTAGGAAGCGTAGGCTAGGAAAATTTACCTACGAATAAGATTAGGTAATTATCTCCTGCTACAAGAACTAACATGAAGAAAGTGAACATAGATAGATATGAGAAGAACCGCTGGTTGTGAGGATCTTCGGCCATATATGAGATTGAATAAAGATGTACAAGTGAAGATACAACTAATACTGGTAAAAGCATTGAAACAGTTAGGCTATCAAATAAGAATCCCCAATTTACTAATAAGAATTCTGAATCAATCCAACTGAATAATTCAATAGAAACAGGGGAACTACATAGACCTACTTCATAAAAAGCGACTAATGATAATAATGCACTAGTCATTAAAGCTCCTGTTGTAACAATATGTGCTCCTGTTACCCCAATTTTACGTCCTAATAATCCAGCAACAGCTGAACCAAATAAAGGTAAAGCTAGAATAGATAAATACATTATGTTCGTAATGAAATATTTCCTCGTAATCGGTAATAAGCTACCAGAATACCTAAACCAATAGCACTTTCAGCACCAGCAATTGCAATAATGTAAACAGAGTAAGTTTGTCCTAAAATATCATCAAATTGATATGAGCTAATTAGAACTAATAAAGTTACAGCTAATAACATCATTTCAATAGAAATAATCATTAGAATAATGTTTTTTCGATTAAGAATAAAACCTAAAATTCCAATGAGAAATAAAACCAGTGATAATGTCATAATTTTAAAAATATCCTTATGGTACTAAAATATTATTATTAACTTAAGTTAATATTAATTATATAATTAATTCCCTTTGTCACTGTAGGATGGAATATTATTAAACCTTAGTTTTGGGAACTTCTGGCTTTGTTTAAAGCGAGGATTTTTGAAGATCTAAGATATTTCTTTCATCTTCAAAAAGGAGAAAAAATAATACTTTTTTATATCTAGATACTTTTAAACTATATAGTACTTATAGTATCAAGAAAAAGTTTATAGGAGTACTAGAATTGAACTAGTTAAGGTAGACCAATCTCCTTTATATATTATATATAACTAAACATTATCTACATCATTAATTTTTTTAAAAATTAATGTAAAATTTTCAAGTTTTTTAAATAAATATCATAATATTTTACATAATTAAGTTATTAGAATTAAGTATTAATAATATTATATTTAATTTAATAACATTATATCTTCTTTATCTAAGTTTAACTAAAGATTGATTCAATTATTTCTTTCTTATCTTTTATAAGAATAGTCGATGAAATTGATAAAATATATTTTTCTATATTATTAATAAAAATTTTATACAACTTTATTTAAAACTATTTTTCGAGAAGAAGGGGACTCGAACCCCCATACCCCATCTTGACAAAATGGTGTCTTAACCAATTAGACTATCATCCCTTTTTTTAGTTACTTTTATATTAACTCCTTTCTCTATTCTCCCTCTATCTCGATACTTCAGGTCGATTCTTCAGCCGGAGAACAGATTAGATAAATTTAAACTCTTCTGAAAACTTATTATTTAAATTTTCGTAAAATATCATCTTCTTCTAAAATGCTTTATTATAATAATATATTTTTTGACGCTTAACATAAGAAAAATAAAGCTGGTTTGTTTTATGATAAAGAAGAGTATATAAATAAGGAGTTTTTTACTAAAATATTAAATAAATTTAAAAAGTAACATCCCCTGCAAATAGTTTAATTTCAGGTATATATTTTAACCTTTATTCTTGGTACCATTTATAATTTTAAGTTAATACTATTTTATTAAAATTATATTGTATAAACTTATCTATTTATATACATAGAAATTTTTATTTTATAAAAATTAATCGTGTCTTTAAATTTATATAAAGTATAGTTATGCTAAATTAAATATAACTTTACCAAAAAAGATACGAATTTGAGTATTTTTTGAGACCTAACTAATTTAAAAATATTAAAAGTAATAAACTTTATGTATTTATTTATATAATAATAGTAGTAAATATCCCTTTGTGGAAAAAGGTGTTATAATCCTCTCTCTCCTGTACCTCGACTATTTAACAAATACTTCGACCTGGGGTTTATTTTTTTTTTTTTGAGAGATTAATATAAATATTCGTTTGCATAATACATTTAAGGGGGTATGGCATATTGGTTGTGCATCTGACTTCTAATCAGCTTAAACCAGTTCGATTCTGGTTGCTTCCAAGACTTTATTTAATAATAATTTATTTATTATTTTCGTTTAAACAACTATTCATCGTTAAGATCTAATTTACGGGTGCGAGGTATAGAAATATAGCCCAAAAAGGGGTTTAATAATTAAAAGATGTATAGATTAAGATTTTTCTATTTATAATTAGTAAGTTTAACTTGTTTTATTCATTTAGCCTGTAGTTTTATTATGTGAAAATATTTTAAGATTAGGTTTACTAAATGTTTTATTTCCCATAAATTTAATTATTTAAATTTATATATAAGATTAGGCTTTTAATAAAAACTCGGTATTTTTAATTTACCTAAGTTTATTTCTAATATTATACTGTATGTATTATTTTCTATTTTTCTTGGTTTTGCGCCTAATTTACTTTATGTCTTTTCTTTATCTAAAAATTATTGCCCCGGCATGAGGGCACAGGCATCGTAAGATTGTCGAGGCCGCAGAGAGGGTGAGTATCTTATTTTTGGTGAATAAAATTTAGATCCCTTATTCTTCTTTCTATGCGAAATTTGGAGAAAGGCTTAATAAGTAGTACTAATAAATTTTATCATATTTAGATATTATGCATGAAGTATATTTTGATATAATAATAATAAAGAAAGTAACTAATTAAATTTAAAAGAAAGAATAATTTTAAAATTTAAATTTTAAACTATGTTCTCCTGTTCCGTTACATATTTGATAAACTTAAAACTTAAAATTTTACAAGCAAGCTTGTCACATATTGGGTATTCCAATACTCAATATGCATAGCTTATTTATTAAATTATTATAAATATTATGACAATTTCAGCGCTTAAAAAACAATTCCAACCACATCCATATCATATGGTTGATGTTTCTCCTTGGCCCTTATTAACTTCATTTGCAGTATTAACAATGATGATTTCTGCAGTATTATATTTTAACAACTTAGAAAATAGTGGTATCTTATTAAGAATGGGATTAACTACAACATTCTTTGCCTTTGTACTATGGTTCCGAGACATTACAACAGAAGGAACATATTTAGGAGACCACACACTAATTGTGCAAAAAGGTTTAACAATGGGTGTAGCTTTATTCATTGTAACAGAAGCTTTCTTCTTCCTAAGTATCTTCTGGAGATACTTCCATTCTTCATTATCACCAACAGTTGAATTAGGTAGCCATTGGCCTCCTGCAGGTATCGAAGCATTAAATCCTTTTGCTATTCCATTATTAAACACAATTCTACTATTATCAAGTGGAGCAACAGTTACATATGCTCATCATGCATTAATTGAAGGAGATCGAAAAGCAACATTATTAGGTACAACTATGACATTAATTTTCGCTATTCTATTCACTGCTCTTCAAGGTGTAGAATATGTAAATGCAGGTTTCACAATTGCAGATGGAGCATATGGTTCATGTTTCTTCTTTGGTACAGGATTCCATGGATTACACGTAATTATTGGAACAGCTTTCATTGGAGTAGCTTTCTTCCGAATTATTGCGTATCATTTAACAGATCATCACCACTTAGGTTTTGAATCTTCTATTCTATATTGGCACTTCGTTGATGTAGTATGGCTATTCCTTTATGTTAGTATCTACTGGTGGGGTTCATAATCACATCTATAAATTAGATGCTAAGTACCATTATTTATATGTTTGTTTTATGGAACTATTATCTGACTTTGTATTTATTCTATACAAAAGGTTTCAATAGATAGAATCTCATTACCTGATTATTCTTTATAATATTGAATATTGAATTTTATTCAGAGTGGTTCAATTAGATGATAATATGAATAAACTGTACAGAACCCTAAGCTTACATTATAACAAGATCAAAATGAGAAGTACTCCCCGTTATGCATCATTGCTTTCATATTTAAACAGATAAAAAATTTGTATCTTTATGAAATACGTTATTGTAACAATGAGAACACATTATGTATCTATTCCAAAAGGCAATCTTCTAGATTTATTTGTAGTGTGTTGTGTGAAAGTGATTAGGTTTGTAAAATCTGCTCTAAACTCGAAAGCATGGCTTAATACATACGTAAGTTATAGTAAAAAAACCGTATATTATATGAATAATAGCGCTAATACTTTATATTATACTTGTACTTTTGTATTTGCAGATGTTTATACATCTATTTAAGATACGGTAAGAATGTTCTCTTTTTCTATCATCAACTGTTCTTGTAATAATTATTCTTATCATTGTGTTAATGACATGTACTTGTTCATCATTAAGAATACAGGAAAAAGATATTATTCAAATTGATTATAGATTCATTATTCAAGTTCTTGGTCATTTAGGATATGTTCGAGTGTTTCTGGCTTCGATTGTGAAATTATTTTTACTGGTTATTTTATTTAGAGGTTTATTTGTATTAATGAGTTATTTAGTCACATTTAGGGTCTCTGCTATGAATGAAATTGAAATTTAAAATTCTATTAGTAGTATAAGATATACTCAACTAGAAAGTACTGCAGTTTTTGATAAGTAAAATCTCTTTCCCTTAATCTACACAATATCAATAATGCAAAAGTGATAACTAATTATTCTATATGTATCCTTCCTAGTGGGTTGTTTAAATCACCAGTACGTACTACCGTTCATCGTATGAAAGATCAAATGTCTTTAAAAACTGATACAAAACATAGCATTACTTTAGTCAATATAGTAGCTCGAAGATATTCTACATCACCTATTTTCATTTCTATCCAAAATAAAAATAATATTGACGTAGCACAACAACATATTTTAGATCTGTTACTGTATGTAGAAACTAATCACCCTGAATTAATATATTCATAATAATTATGCCTATTTATTCAATATTGTTAAAGGACGAAGATCTATTCCAATAGATGTTATCATTCCTAATTATATCTCTGAAAATGGTATCAGAGTAAGTAATATATATGAGCTTTAAAAGAAGTGAAAGATAGAATTAGGTGTTATGATTCGATAATGAAAATAAAAAACTTCTATATATTGGTTCTACAATTAATTTTATGCACGATATGATCGACATCAATACTCATTCAAACACCATGAAGGAAAATTTTAAGCTATCACTGATTCATAATCTTAGATTTAATATCTCTAAATATAATTATTTTATAGATAATTAAAATTATAGTCACATTTAAAAGTAGCAAAATATATAAACTTTCACAATATTTTATTTAATTGTAGCAAAGGTAACTGTTAATGCGAAACTTTTTTCTAATTTTTAGATGTTTACTCGATGGCTTCTATCGATAAATGCTAAATATATTGATTTAAATGGCCTAATGTATTTGATATTTATAGCATTATTAGGTACAGGAATATCAGTATTAATTCGATTAGAATTATCTGCGCCAGGTAGTCAATTTTTAGCTGGAAATCATCAACTTTTTAATGTGATCATTACAGCATATGCCCTAATTACATTATTCTTACTATTTTATACATTTATAAAAAGGCAAAAATATTTATTAATTCTATATAATGTCAATTTAAGGTACCCTTTTACTAAATTATTGGAAAAACTTGAATTATTTATTTATTATTTATATTACTGTTTTTTAAGATCTCCTCACTATATAGGTATAGGATTAATATACTCTATAAATGCTCTGACCTTAATTAAGACAGGTAGCATAAATACTAGAGAAATCGCTAATCTATTTGATAATTTAGTATTATCTGATTCAGATGAATCTGCAAATGTTGAAAATTATTCAAGATGCGATACTTATTTATCACCTGGTTCTGATTCAGTAATTAGTCTTGAAACCCGTAGATTGAGTCTATTGTCATCGAGAAATAGTGAAAGTGAAATCGTAGATAAACATATGCTATTAACTAAATATCTACCTAATTTCTTAAACGAAAACAGAGACGAAAGGCGAATATATTTCTCTCGTAGTAGCAATGTTAACACATTTCTTCCCATTATTAATGACTGTTTAATTCCACCTTGTCACGTTGAACAAGTGTGGGCAAAATATTTTAGTATTTGCCATGGTAATCTTCATCAATACTATAAAGTATGGGAGCCTATCAATAAAGACCCTAATGACCTATCTATTTGCTTAGAACATCACGAAGCTTTAGTACTAAATAGAATGCAATACCTCAACGAGAAAAAATACTTACTTAGTGATAAACAAATCTTAAGCTGGATCTTCTATGGAATCAGATTCTTTGTCTCTGAGCCTTATGTAATAAAGGTTATTTTACCAAAAGTGTTTATTGGCAGAAGCCCGGAGGAATTATTAACGATGATACATGATGTCTATTCTGAAATATCATATATGGACGCGGCTTATTATGAATTCTTAACTAATTTAGCTAATAAAGGATACTTAATATCAAATACAGATCTAATATTAACAAATTCCCTCAATTATAAAAACATTCAATTTTAAGTAATCGTTTGGTTTAGATAATTTGGGATTCTATGGTTCTAAATATTTTATTTTTCTATAAAATTATAGCCATATTTAAAAGTAGCAAAATATATAAACTCTTACAATATTTTACTTAATTGTAGCAGAGGTAACTGTTAATGCGAAACTTTTTTCTAATTTTTAG